CGATACCTATACAGTTTGTTACACCGAGCCCAATGCATTTGAATAAAGTTAGCAAATAAAGTCAGTGTTGGTTGGCCATCTCGGTGATAGCATGGTATCGTAAAGAAAGCACGCCAACTAGTTGACAGGTTAAATCAAGATCTGTCTCCCCTTTCTTCATTGAATTCATTGGACTGCCTATTAGCTGGTTCCCTATTATTTTAGTCTTGGTCGAGCCATTCCGGCTACAGGACCGAAAATTGCCAGATTGGGATCCCAAAGCACTTTCCAATAACTGAACCCCATTGTCAACCGAGCTGCGGAATCCAACACTTAAAGCCTAGTGCCCTTCTCAAGTAGTAGTTCCGGCTTTACGTAATAGGGACATCTCCAGTCTTATATATGGGCCCTTCTTTCATAAAATGTACTTGATCCGAACAACTCAACTACTAGTCTAGTATAGTCGTTTTTTCCATATGCATATAAAGGGCTGGTCTTTCTTCGAACTGAGCAAATAAATATAGATTCGATCTGCCCTCACTAACAAGAGTTTCTTTCGCTTTATAGGAAAGCACCCACTTAACTAGCTTTATAACCAGATGCCAAAACATTCCGTGTGGTGAGAGGCGAGCGAAGTGAGGACGACTGTCAAGAGAGAAAGGAACGAAGGAGACGAGAGCAAGTTGGAAACCAAAGCCGTAGCGCGTCAGGGCCTCCGTTTGCTCCTCTGTTTTCTCATCCCCCCTTGTGCCCATAGTTCATAGTAAGGGGGGGCCAAGATACGGCTTTTAAGCCTGATATCCGTAGGAAACGTCAAGTCAAGCCTACGTGCGCTAGTAGCAAACTACGGAGCAAGTGACGGAACTACTGATATTAGGCTTCACTGACTAACTACACTTTCTATCAGTAGGCTAGGCCCAGCAGCAAGATACGGCTGCTTTTAAGCCTACTTCATAGATAGTGACTTAAAAGTGTTTCACTGTTCTATTATTTCTCTCCTCGCAATTGAAGAGAAGCGTAAGCGATTATAGGCTGCTCTTCAATCTCAGTACAGTAAGCGATTAGATTGTCAGTCGAGTCGCCATCCATAAGAAGGAATCATTCACGAAAGAGTCATGACGTAGCCACCGGTTACCGACCCAAGTAGGGTACTATTGGGCGATGGTTCCTTGTCTTTTGCCTTTCGATCTGGATTCTCTTCTTATGAAACGGTTTCCCTTGTCTTTGATTGGCGGAGAAGTAGTCACCGTTGACCGACCTAGTAAGGTACCTTTGGGCGGTGGTACCTTCTCTTTCCATCTCACAACAAGAGCGACTCAACAATCGAATCTGAATCTATATTCTATATAAGACATTCCCGAAAACCTTAAGAACCAAGTAGAACGCTTCAGTCATGAGTTAAGAACACTTTTCACCGCTGGATCCTTCAGCCAAGCCAATTGGATAAGAAGGCAATGAACATTGTTGTTGGAGTTGCTGCTGCAGTAGCCGCTGGTTCTGGTGTAGGTGTCGGTCTTGCAGATCCTCGCACTCGCCATAGAAAGAAAGCTTCCAAGTCAACGGAAAAGACTCGTACACAGGCCTGCCCTAATTCTGATTTTTCACTTGAACACAGGGCAATAGGAGAAAGTAAGCTTCATACGGCAACTATCCCGTCACCTGCCTTGAGCTTTGTCCGAACGCTTGTCAAGGAAATCAAACTCTAAAGAGCCTTATTGACTTCCCGATCACTAGCTTCTCACTGACTTAACCGCGGGTTAATATGAATTAGAAAAACTATCCGCTACCTCGTTAACCTCACAGGAAATATGAGAAGCCCTCCAAACACAAGAATCGATCATCTGAAAAATCCTGAGCATAGTGGCCTTCACGGATATGGGATAAGCAGCTTTCCTATGTTTCGCATCCACAAGAATCGCCAGCAATCATAACATACCGACACAATGAGGGCAGCACATAGAGATAATCCTTCAAGCACTGACTGGAACTCGCACCAATTCTTTGTTTTGTTGCCGTGAGCTTGCATCTTAAGGGCAATAACTTGACCCTGAGAGTTCCGAATAGCAAAACCAGTACCGGCTTGACCCGGATTACCAATAGCAGCTCCATCCAAATTGATAACAAACCAGTATCTTGAAGGGAATGGCCATGTAACAGGAGTGATTTTCTATTTCTTTACCCATGACACCAAGAGTTTGAGCAAGTTTAGCATCTTCAGGTCGCCGGGAGGACGAAAAAGTCTAATTAACTCAATTAAGTCAGCTCGGATTTGCATCACACAGCGCCTGGTATCAACCTTGGCGTTGTCATGCCTGACTTTCTCAGCTTCCACATTCTCCATACAGTTATGGCAAAGGCCGAGTTTCCTATGAACTTAGGAAGACCTACAAATCTTCAATGAGAAGCCCAGGCTAGGAAAATGTGCACCATAGAGTCACCTTGACAGTTCTTAATTCCAAACCATTCTTGAACAGATTCCCAAATCCTTGGAGCACGCCCAAAACAAAATCAATGTAACACCGATCGCCTTCCTTCTCACATAGCGAGCACCTCGACACCAGCTGAATATTTCTCACTTGCAAGGATGCATCTACAAGAACTCGGTTTCTTAGCACAAGCCACAGAAAAAAAGAGTTCTTTTGAGGGGACATTTCAAATCCCATACTTGCTTACTCCATGATCCCTATGCCTAACAGCATTCCAGGCGGATTGAAACGAAAATTAGCCGTCCTGGGAAGGCAACCATAGCCTTTCATCAGGCGTATAGGAGCTAGGAATAGTTCCGAATTTGTTGCACAAGATTAGGAAAGAGGTTCAGCTCCTGAGGGATGTTCCAGACTTGATGAGGCTGCTCAATAATTTCGGATACCCCCGGATATGGGGGAGAGATCTCACTATACTCGAATCAATTTGACAAATTTCCACCCCAGTTTTCATTCAAGAATTCAATACTAGAACCGTTCCCAATAAACCACGATGAGAGGCCTTAGTCTACTTCTTTTTAGAAATTCTCCTCTCCTATTCAACAACCGATTCTCCGCCTTTTACCCCCGATCTTCCGCTTTTTGCAACCGCAGTGAGCATCCGATTTTCCGCAGTTTGCAGCGGATTCCGCGCATCTGATTTTTTTCTGTTCTTTCATAGAGAAAAGGGGTCCTCAAGGAGTACGAGGACGTGATGCCGCCACAATTGCCCAAGAGATTGCCGCCGAGGAGGGAGGTGGATCATAAGATAGAGTTGGAGCCAGGAGCCAAGCCCCCAGCCAAGGCGCCCTACAGGATGGCACCACCTGAGCTGGAGGAGCTGAAGAAGCAATTGAAGGAGTTATTGGATGCGGGCTACATCCAACCCTCCAAGGCACCATATGGGGCACCAGTGCTATTTCAGAAGAAGCATGATGGGTCCTTGCGGCTGTGCATTGACTATAGGGCCCTAAACAAGGTGACGATCAAGAATAAGTACCCCATCCCACTCATCGCCGACCTATTCGACCGGGAGCACGGTACTTCTCTAAGTTGGACCTTCGATCGGGCTACTACCAGGTTCGGATCGCGGAAGGAGACGAGCCTAAGACTACTTGTTACACAAGGTATGGCGCATTCGAGTTCCTTGTCATGCCTTTTGGTCTCACTAATGCCCCGGCCACATTCTGCACGTTGATGAACAAGCTATTCCACCCCTACTTGGATAAGTTCGTGGTGGAATAGCTTGACGACATCGTGGTTTATAGTAGCACATTGGAGGAACATGCGGGCCATCTAAGGACGGTGTTCCAAGTGTTGCGGGAGAATGAACTATATGTCAAGAAGGAGAAGTGTTCCTTTGCCCAACAAGAAGTGACCTTCCTTGGGCACTGGACAGAGGAGTGTCAACGGGCCTTTGAAGATTTAAAGAAGGCCGTGATGGAGGAACCAGTGTTGCGCCTACCGGATTGCCGCTTGCCATACGAGGTGCACACGGATGCCTCCGACTTTGCTATTGGAGGGGTGCTCATGCAAGAAGGTCACCCTATTGCGTACGAGAGCCGGAAGCTTAACGACACCGAGCGGCGGTATACGGTGCAAGAGAAGGAAATGACGGCGATCGTGCATTGCCTCAGGACGTGGAGGCACTATCTACTAGGATCACGGTTCGTGGTCAAGACCGACAACGTCGCCACGAGCTACTTCCAAGGGCAAAAGAAGTGAAGTCCAAAGCAAGCCATGATCAGAGGCAAAAAGACTGATTAGCCGAGTTTGACATGGTGTTGGAATACAAGCCAGGAAGGAAAAATAAAGTGGCCGATGCGTTAAGTCGGAAGGCGGAATTGGCCTCGATGAAGCTTGAAGGGTTGGCCGCTATTAGCCAACTCCAAGGCATGATCCCCGACAGAATCAAGGAGGGACTCGACAAGGACCCCATGGCCAAGAGCTTGGTCGAGTTAGCACGTGAAGGGAAGACACGCCGATTTTGGGTGCAAGATGGCTTATTGCGCACCAAGGGGGACCGGCTCTATGTGCCTAAGTGGGGCAACTTGAGAAAGGAGTTAATCAGGGAGTGCCATGACACACGTTGGGCTGGACATCCGGGACAGCGTAGGACGCTTTCTTTGCTCGAAGCGGCTTACTATTGGCCCCACATTCAGGATGATGTGGAGACATATGTCCGAACCTGCCTGGTGTGTCAACAAGACAAGGTTGAGCAACAGCAGCCTGGAGGTTTACTGGAGCCCTTACCTATTCCCGAAAGACCATGGGAGAGCGTCTCCATGGATTTCATCTCTGCATTGCCTAAATCCGAAGGGTTCGGTTCCATTATGGTCGTGGTGGATCGATTCTCCAAGTATGCCACTTTCATAGCGGCGCCCACCGACTGCACAGCAGAGGAGTCGGCTATTCCTAAAGAATGTTGTCAAGTATTGGGGCGTGCCGCAATCCATCATCAGTGATCGAGACCCTCGGTTCACAGGGCGGTTTTGGACCGAGTTGTTCAAGTTGATGGGCTCCGACCTCCACTTCTCCACCAGCTTCCATCCTCAAACGGATGGGCAAACGGAGCGTATCAACGCGCTCCTTGAGCTATACTTGCGGCACTTTGTGAGTGCCAATCAGAAAGATTGGGTCAAGTTGCTTGACGTGGCCCAGTTCTCATACAACTTACAAAAGAGCGAGTCTACCCGCCACAGCCCGTTCGAGCTTGCTACGGGGCAGCAACCACTTACCCCACATACTGTTGTGGCAGGGTATACAGGAAAGAGCCCGGCCGCCTACCGGTTCGCCAAGGGTTGGCAGGAGAAGGCCGACTTAGCACGTAGTTACTTGGACAAGGCCGCCAAAAGAATGAAGAAGTGGGCTGACAAGAAAAGGCGACCTGTCGACTATCAAGTGGGGGACTTAGTGCTAGTGAAGCTCCTACCCCAACAGTTTCAGTCCCTAAGGAAAGTGCATAAGGGGTTGGTGCGGAGGTACGAAGGTCCCTTTCCAATTGTCAAGAAGGTGGGCAAAGTCTCATACCAACTTAAGTTACCTTCTAAGCTGAAGATTCACCCAGTCTTTCACGCCAGCTACTTAAAGCCATATCATGAGGACGTGGAAGACCCATCGCGAGGAGTCTCTAAGCGAGCACCAACGGCTATGACCACAGAATTTGACAAGGACGTGGACTACATCATTGCAGATCGGAGAATTCGGCGACGAGGCGTACCCCCATACACAGAATACTTAGTGAAGTGGAAGAACCTACCAGAGAGTGAGGCAAGCTGGGAGCACGCCGAGACGCTATGGCAGTTTGAAGACCACACCAAGAGATTCCATGACGAAGGCGCGACGAGGGCGTCGCATGCTTAGGTGGGGGAGGATTGTCACGACCCGCTAAGGCAACAGAGGCTTTTGGCCCTCACCTAGGCACACTTGTGCCATACTTAGTCTTTTCTCATGTACATGTGTAGTAGGAGTTTATAGACCGTAATTATTGTACATAGTCTTCTGTACCCATGTAGTGTCTATAAGAGTCTTGTATAGTGTAGAAGAGTGTAGAAGTGATCGTCAGTGTTCTTGGGGAGCTTCTGGAAGGAGCTAGGGAGAGAAGTGTGGAATGTTCTAGAGAGTCCAGAAGGTTCCTAGTCCGCTAGATCGTCGACACGTGGCATGATCATAACCGTCCATTGTACATAGGGGAGTCTATATAAGGGGGAGGACTCCTCATTTGGGAGGCACCTCAGACAGTTGTAATCAATCAAGTTCTATAGCATTACAAGTCTCTTTCCATCCAGTCTCTTTTGTGTGCTTGTGAGCTTTGCTTTGGTGCTAAGTGTGGGAGCTCTTAGAGCTAGGCTTACTCGTCTACTAAGGGAGGTGTAGCACGAGTGCCGCACGGCAAGGCAAAGGGAGTGCCGGTCCGTGACATGTTGCACAGAAAGCCGTGGAGTGACTTCCGTTAATAAACCTGACTTCATACCTAGATCTGTGCAGGTCAAAGAGGGAAATGTTGATTCAATCGACCTGGAAACACAATCCTGGTGAGAGCTTTTAATCATACCCTGCGAGGTGGAAGTCCTTTACCTCAAGAAAGCATTTGAAACTGAAAAACTTTCACGCTCATATAGTGAGAAAATGAATAAACTCATTTTTCACTCGAGAAGGCATCTTTGGATCGTTGAACTTTCACGCTCATATAGCGAGAAACCATTCAAATTTGTCATTTTGACTCAGTAAATGAATGGTCAGTCGAGTTATATATACGCAAAAGCAAAATGAGAGATTTTGCGTATATATATAATATAAAGGATTTTCTCCGAAAAACCAAAGTAGTGCTTCATGAGCGAGGCGGCATCTCTCGTCGCCCTTATTTGTGCATCTTTCTCCCATGCTTTCCGTTGGTCAACAACCAACCAGCTCTCGTTTAGTTCTTCACTACTCGTACAGGAAGGAGTGTCTTTCTGTCTGGAGGGATTCATTTTTTCTCAATCAATCATGCCTCAACTGGATAAATTCACTTATTTCACACAATTCTTCTGGTCATGCCTTCTCCTCTTTACTTTTTATATTGGTCGGAACTGGTTCTTTCATCTAAAAAATACACTCTATGTTTTCTATATCATTCATAGACAACAGTGTCTTTTTTTCATCTTTTTTTTTTTTATCCTATTTCTCCTTGTACGGGCTAGCTTTCTCCTTTTCCGGAGTGCGCTAGTCCTATGGGACGACGGCTTTCCCTTTTTCATGATTCTCCAGGGCCAGGAGGGGATCGCTCCCTATGTCCTGAAGATGGATCCGGGTGTACCGGCACCTGCACCCGAGGATCCCGGAATACCAATTATTCCTGAACTCCCAAATCCTTTAATACCAGATATGGTACGGATGCGGGAGTTAGAGGACAGAATGTCGATCCATCTCATTGAGAATAGTTTAACCCCCACAACCCAATGTAGCATACTAGCGTCCCAAACTGTAATAGAAAAGAAAGTCGAAGCCGCATTAGTCATGGATGGATTCAATCCTGAAGCTATGCTCGCGAAACGCGGACAAATCCGTGGCTTTCTTTTCTATCATCAGGGACGTTTGCTGTCCGATAATACCTATTTTGATTATGTCAAGAGTATCGATCTAGAAGGTACTCGTGCTTCTATCCCGTATCGACGGGTAGTAAAGGCGATCCGCCAATCTGATCTTATTCTTTAAGAAGAGTTTCTCTTTGTTTTCCGGTGTCAAGAGGGTGAAGGTCTTCGATTGCTACGAAGAACCTAATGAACTCTTTCTTTTCTTTTTTTCCGGTATGCCGCTCCGCCAGCAAGGAGTGCCACGCACGAGCGGAGCGAAAACAAAGCAAGGGGAATTCCTATAAAGGTAAGCATGCGAAATCCTTGGATTGCGTATTGAATATACATCCATGTCTTTCTTGTTCCACTAGCGAGGACAAAATTCTCACATGTCCGTTTCGTTATTACAACCTTGTTTCTTGATGTCAAAGACCCGAAGCTACGCGCAAATTCTCATTGGATCTCGGTTGTTCTTAACAGCGATGGCTATTCATTCAAGTCTTCGGGTAGCACCACCAGATCTTCAACAAGGTGGTAATTCTCGTATTCCGTATGTACATGTTCCTGCGGCTCGGATGAGTATACTTGTTTATATCGCAACGGCTATCAACAGTTCCTTGTTCCTATTAAAAAAACATCCCCTTCTTCTTCGCTCTTCCGGAACCGGTACAGAAATGGGTGCTTTTTCTACGTTGTTTACAATAGTAAGTGGGGGCTTTCGGGGAAGACCTATGTGGGGCACCTTTCGGGTGTGGGATGCTCGTTTAACCTCCGTATTCCTCTCGTTCCTTATTTACTTGGGTGCACTGCTTTTTCAAAAGCTTCCTTACGAACCGGCTCCTATTTCAATCCGTGCTGGACCGATCGATATACCAATAATCAAGTCTCCAGTCAACTGGTGGAATACATCGCATCAACCTGAGAGCATTAGCGGATCTGGTACATCAATACATGTTCCTATGCCCATTCCAATCTTGTCCAACTTTGCTAACTCCCCCTTCTCAACCCGTATCTTGTTCGTTCTGGAAACACGTCTTCCTATTCCATCCTTTTCCGAATCTCCCTTAACGGCAGAAATAGAAAAAAAAAAAAAACTAGTTCACTCTAAAGCATCCATTGCTTTATGGTTAAAGCGCCCAACTCAACATTGGGAAATTCGTAGGTTCAATTCCTGCTGGATGCACTTTCCACGTTAAGTGAAATCGGGTGGGTCCCAACCAAGTAGTACATTATTTTTTACCAGCCTGCTTCCAGGTCGATTACTGATTCTGAATCTAACGAGCGCGATAACTAATAAGTTCACTTTAGAGCTCTATCAATCCTTCTGTCGGTCAATCCGTGGATCGCAGGTTCTTCTAAGTCGACTTAAGAAATTCTCTCGAACGCGAGTACTTCTTTGTTAGCTAGGGTTTCTTCTCTCTCCTGAACATCGAATTATGAATTATTAGCGAGAGCTTCAGAGTCAATTATAGGTAACTCTTCACTTCAGACGCTAAGATTGGAGTCAAATTAAGCTAATTGATCTATCCGTCCATCAAAGATTGGATTTTTATTTTATTGATTGATCAATCCTTCGGGTTCTGAGTCTTCCATCCATTCCCTCTGTCGATCCAGGATTCTAAGATCGTTACGCGAGCATTAAATCCATTGATCCTTCTTCTGAAAATGGAGGGTTCTTAGTTCACTACTTGGACTATCAGTAAGTACCTTCCTAATCATGATATGCTAACTCAGTATAATCCATTACTTATTGGAATTCCGATTCCACTTAGGATTCCATCGATCGCGAGTCATTTGAGGTTTGCTATTTGATGACTCTGGAGATCCGTCTGTCCATCGAGAGTGTGTAAAGGAGAATCGATAACCAATCGATCGTTCCTTCACGAGTACTTCTGAGCGTACTATGGAATGATTGACAATTTCATAAATCATCAATAATTGGAGTGTCGGGTCCTACGATCGTCAGTCTGTGTAAGCTACGCAAAGAAAAAGCAAGAAGCAAGGAAGTGAAGTTCATAATGAGTCTCTCGTGCCCTCTGTTATCAATCTATTCCCGAACGAATCGTTCAATTGGCTAGATAGTTCCTCCTTAATACTCAGTTTGAAGAGTCTCTCAGTGAATTCGGATTCGCTCAGTAAGTCGGCCTTCTTTAATAGGGCAATCAATCCATCGATCAATCGAAAAATCCATAATTCAATCAATCAAGCTGTCTTTCGCGAAAGATTGTTTGAAGGGTAGTATTATGTCTCCCTCTACTCCCTGTAGAGGAACTCTTACTATACCTTTACTGGCTCGTTACGTATACTTCACTCGCTCCTCCCTCTACTTCTACTCACCGAAACAAGTAGAGTTCACCGACTCACTATACCTTCGGCCTACCTCGCTTCGCTTCTATATTTCCACTGCGCACCCAGCTATTTATTGAACCGAATATGACTTTTCTTTAAAGGGAAAAATCGCAAATAGGATTCATGCTTCTTGAGTATTCTAGGTCATTTCAGGGTTTACATTACCTGCATTACTAGCACTTTTACATCTGATGCGCACGAGAAAAGCAAATCGAATCTAAGTTATATACGTTCCAGCAACTCTGGACCTTCAAATACAAATAATATCTTCTGCATTTGAATTCAAGGGCTATTGAATAGCTTTTGATAATGCGGAAGAACTAATGTTTTCAATCCAACTAATGAATGAACAGGAAGAACTCCACCAGCGAGCAGGCGTCCAACTAGCGGATAGAAAGCAAAAATCAATCCAGTTTTCATAAACCACTGGTTGGAGTGTGGGTCAGTGGGTCAATCCGTCCGTATATGGCGGGGATAAGCCGTAAAGTGGATCTTCCTCTATCTAACCCTTCCGAAACAAGTAGTTTCGGTCCCGGGTTTTCTAACGGGCCGGAATCACCTCGCTTGTAGGGCCCTTGCCTTTCCTCTCTCCGCCGAATCAAGAGTGTTTCGGTCTCACAGGTCTACTTTCGGCAAATGTCTTCTACTATTGACTTTTCTCAAACCGGTTGGGCAAATAGAGTCCAACTAGTTTTTTTTATGTCTAGTTGAGTTGCCTAATCGGGATAATGGGGAATGAGGTTACCTCGCCCATTTCTTCGGTGTCATTACTGAATCAATTCCTCCCCGGGTTAATCCGGATACCAAGCAAGTATATCCCTGACTAATGGGAAGACCTATCTATGATCCGGAGAACCGGCACACTGACCCTATATCAATCACCGCCCGCGTTATCAATGGAATGATTAGCTAACCCTGAAAGGAAGGTCTATTCCGTATTTCTCCCAGGCTCTTCAATCCTAGTATACTTTTTGGCATGCCCTTTCATTCCCGAGGTAGTCCTCTACCGAGCAAGAGGAATCTCTTTCTCTTAGCCTATCACCGACGAATGAAGAAGGGCAGGGTATCCAAACGAATAACCGACGCCTTCCTTCCTATCTTTATCTATAGATAAGCCACTATTTGACTAGTTAGTTCAGGTTGTGGTGCAACACCTAGTAGTCGGGGAAATCAAAGACTAATCTAATATAGTGTCCGGAACGGACGGTGATTTTCCCTAATAGATTGAATGCGAGAACTCGGGGGCATTGGCCGCTTCTTCGAGGAAGACAGGAGGCTTTTTCAGTACTGGAAAAGCCTCTGTTTCTGGGGTTGTCCCGGGCACTCACGTACGGCATCTGATCCGTGTCAGCTGCTGTTCACAAGGCTCTCTCCCCTTACTCGAGCATCCAGGTACGAACCGCCCTATAGAACGTAAGGGCGGGCGGGAGTCGGGCGACGGGAGATGCCGCCCCTCACCGTCCTAAACTGAACATCACTCTTTTCTCGAGGCGAGAACCGAGAGTTCTTTGATGACAGAAACTATACTCTCAATCAAAGAGCGGATAAAGAACGCAGGCAGATAGCACATCTAATACGATATTGAGTGGAGTTGAGTTCGTTTAGGAAAGTCAGGTTAGCGTAGTAGTCACCCTCTTTACAGGGCTGGTCCGAGCCTATCTTCTAGGCACATTCTCAACCTTCTTGATGGATGCCCCCCTAACGTGGGGCTCTTTACTGGTTAAGGTGCAGATGGATTCTTCTGCCATGAGGACCTTTTCCTTTCTCTTCCGCTTCTCTTCTTCTTCCTCAGATGACTCAAACAAAAGGGGGGAGATAAAGTATACTTAATCCTCTTCTTCCCGTTCGACAACCAATCTTCTTCTGCTTCTTTCTCTAACGCGTTTAAGGAGGACGGTCCCTGGTCACCAGTCTCTTGTGGGGGTGCCTCTTGTAGTAATTGCGACGCGGCCTTCACAAATACAGTTTGCGAAGACGGCGGAGACGACCAGGGGACACTCCAGTCCTCCTTGGAGGGTCCTAGATCATGTTTTTCTTCCGCGACGACAAAATCAAGGTGGCCTTGCAGATCCTTTCCCAACCCGCCTTTTTCTTTGTATCCCATGCTCTTCATCATGGATAATGCCTTATGAAAATCAGCCCTTTGATCTAGCGGCCAGGATTGGCGGAGTCGGGATCGGATTGCGAGGTGGAGCATTCCGGATTCTCTGGTGGCAATTCGTCGGCAAAGATGATCGGAACTTGCCCTATCACGTAAGGCAGCGCAACCCCTTGTTCCTCTCCTTTCTGGACGTGGTGGAAGGACATTCGCTGGAACTCATATGTTGCAGAATATGGAAATTTGAAGCACTGATGATAGGTGGAGGCGGAGGCCTTAACTTCGTGCAGCCACGGCCTTACGGTTGAACGACGACTGGAAGGACCACGAATTCCACCAATTCACTCACACCACGTGGATTTTTATCGTCGGTAGTGCCCAAGACATCCCTCTTAGCGTCATCGTAAGCACGCACTGAAATCTCCGACGGCTCCAAGGATGCGGGGTCTATACCGACGAATCTTGGCCGTCGCCAGAGGGCATTCAGCCCTGCCCCACCATCAATCAAGACCTTGTGGATCTCGTAATCATCCTTGGTTGCTGTGATGTAAAGAGGCTCCACATGAGGGGTCTTGACTCCTGCCAGAGCATCTTGCGTGAAAATGATGGGTTGCAAGGCCGTTACTTGCCCTATCATGGCCTGCAGATCTTCGGGCGGAGTGGTCGACGGGACATGGGCGCCTTGCTAAACTTTGTATAAGGCTTCCGTGGCGACGTTTGGAGCAGTGAGATCTGAGCCGGAATTCCTTTGGAAATGCTGAGCCACGTCATATGACTCAGTCACTTCATTTCTTCTAGCCGGCGGAGGCGGAGGTGGGATTTCCGGCATGGCAGCAGCTGTGGGCCCTCACAGATGCGCAGGCTGGTAGATGCGCCCGGAGCGAGTCACGTCATTGATCGCAGCATGGCTCTGCTGCTAATTGTGCCGCCGTAAGTGTCCTAGGCCGCGTCAAAGTCAGCACAGGCTTGGCACGCTCCAGGGTTAGGACTGCAGCTGTGCATGGTTCCGGATTACAGGGCTCGACTCTTGGTCACGGCAGGGCTTCTGATTATCCATTGGGATGGATCTTCGATTGGGGGCACATCATGAATGACGAATTCTGGAGTTCTTCTCGTCTTAACCGACGGGGCAGAGGACGGCGGCTGAGCTGGCACTTCTGGCGCATAGCAAGTGGCAACTGGGGCATGACTAGGGAGTGGATCCTTTAAGACTCCCATTTTCTCGTTGGGGTTCGCAGCATTTCCTGTTTTGGGGCTCCTGAATCCGCCACTGCTATTTTGCCCTCGCTGGTCCTGAACTTGACTTTTCTGATTTCGACATCGGCCTAGGACACTTACGGCGGGTGACCTGAGTTCTGATGGAACTGACAATAAGTGTTCAAGTTCCACCATGCAGGGAGAGGATCTGGCAGCGTTCGGCGAGGGAGGATTTGACTCAGCTACAGGCCCCTTCAGGAGTGGGGGCGTGAACTGGCGCTGAGGCTGCTCTGCTGTGCACCAGTGTTTGCGCGGTTGTTAGGAGGGACTCTCTTAGAATATCGTTGTTGCTGTTGTGGCGGGAGCTGCAAGGGTTGTTGCTGCTGGTATTGCTGAACAGGAGGTTGGCTGGGTAGGGACTTGGCTGGACAGGGGGCGGATACCGTTGGACAGGACGCGATGGGGCAGCTATCGTCAAGGGAGTTTTCAAAATAGCACTGACTTCGTGATTTCGCTTTCCATTCTCTAGATTCTTTGGCATTCGATTTCTCGGGTGGAGGAGTCAGCTGGAATCGGGATCGCGCCCTCTTTGCTCGTCGGAAATCTCCCTACTTTCATTAAATACTCCATTTTGTTTCCCGCGTCTCCAAATCCCAATACTCACCCATTCAAATGTGGCTTGCCAAGGGATTGTTTGTGGTCTTCAGGATCATGTCCATTTGGTCATTCTCAGTGACTGGGGGAACTACCTTGGATGCTGTAGCCCTGAATCCGCCTACGTATGTTGCAAAAGACTCGTCTGGCTTCTGGGGCATGGATTACCCACCCCACTCGAATAAGGAAGAGAACTCCCTCCGCAGAATGGCGACCAACGGTAGACACTCGACCTTTTTTTGATAGGGGTTGAAGCGAGGAACTTGCGAAGCTCCCCGCTTCTTGACCTCTGCCACCCCTTCCTTTCGGAATTTCGACAGAGGATATGAGCGCTCAGGTACGCCGTCAGTCTTATGTCCCGGTTCACAATAGAGTCTCCCCCGCCGAGGAAACCCCCACTTCGGAATTACACGAGAAGGACTCCAGAGCCATTGGAGCAGAAACAGCTCTCACCCAATCGTACGCTCTACACAGTAAACCATAACGGAAGACACGTAAGTACCTAATGCTACGGCGCACCGAAAGAGGAACGATGGGCGGCTCAAGGAGAACCTCCAAGGAAGTTTCAAAATGACAAGCTACATTGTAGTACCAAAGAAGGTAATCGAGGTGCATCTTAAGCCAATGGCTCAAAGAATACACTTCAAAAACTTCTTCGGCATCCTCCCCGCCTAAGGAGATAGATTGATTTTTCATTAAAGTCCTTGGGCTTCAACTTAGAGAGAATGAAAATGACTATTTCTGGTAACAGTTAAGGATCCCTTCCGGAAACCCTAACCACAACAAAATGGGTAGAGGCCATACCGAACGAGGTGCGTGCATTACCAAGTAGTGTCGTCGCCACCTTCGAGCCTTTGGGCAAGAAGTCGCTGAACACACTCGGTAACCACCGCCTCGCAGTCTAAAAGTAGTAGACAGTCGTGGCTCCCGGCCCGTGATCTCCTTAACCCGGAGAAGCACGGGACAGACAGCCACACTGTGATACATAGCCCTAATTGTAGATACAGATAAAGGACTAAGATCAACAGTACCATTACGTACCCTAAACCGCTTAGCGAACTCAAGAGCTCCAATGTCTGAGACTAAAGTCAAGACTTTAGTCATGTTTACGTCTATATCTTTCATACAGAGCAACTATAGAGATGTCACCTCACGATCCGCGATGACAACATCGTCACCAAGGACCGCGTAGCGTGTAAAAGGAACTCCTGGATATACTTGGGCTGCTACGAACCAAATCACCAAATGGTGAGTTAATGCGAAAGCAGGCCAAGCTCCGTAAAAGCCCAACGGGGCTCCTGTTACAAAACTAACTCTACCTCGAGGAAGCCGACGACGAGAATTTCTAATCGTCGGCAAATCGTAGTAGTAGTAGTATAGTAAGTAGGCAGACTTTCACAATAGTCTTGTCCACGAGCAAATCAATGTGCGGCAGCGGAAAATAATCTTTGGGACATGCTTTATTGAGATTTCTAAAATCTCAGCATACGCGAACACGTCCATCCTTCTTGGGCACGGGGACGATGTTCGAAATCCAATCAGAATAATCTACTGCCAACATGAAATCAGTATCAGAGTAACAAGACAGCTGAAGAGAGGATGACGTAGGCAAGAATCAACCTCTTCCCGGTGAGGTTTTGATGTATCGCAGAATCCGATAAGCAGCTTCTAAGTGAGATGATCTCGGCTTGTCCATAAATCGGCTGATCACTCCCACGGAGTAAGCAATGTCTGGGCGATAATTAGTCAGGTAGATAAGGCTCCCAACAAGTCTCCTGTAAGTAGATGGGTCATCCAATAGCTCTCCTGCATCTGAGGCTAATTTGAGATTTTGTTCCGGTTTGCATGCGGGCTTTTGACAAAAAATCCATTGCATACTTGCACTGGGATAGAATGATCCCTCTTTGCGACCTCATCACACTTCAATCCCCAGAAAAAACTTGGAGTCCCCTAAATCTTTCATATCAAACTGGGTCCTTAATGTTCTCTTAAGCTCATTTATCGAAGCTAAGTCATTACCAGAGATTACAATGTCATCCACATAAACCAGAAGAAGGACAATACCTGATGTCGACCTCCTTATAAACATCGAATGATCCGATTGACTCCTTTGAAAACCAGCTCCTTTTCAACTGCTCTGCTGCACCTTTCAAACCAGCTCCTCAAACAAAGAAAGCAAGCAGCTCCGAAAACTCCAGTGCGCGGCGGCCCTAACTAGTCGATAGATTCACACGAGAAAGACTGACTTTCGATCGATTCTCTTTTTGGCACTTTACACTTTCCCAATTGAGAATTGGAAATCGCTAATTTGAAAGAACTCTCTTTGTCGATTGATTGAAAACAGAACAAAAGTCAGCCAAAGAGAGAGATGGGCTTCCTTTGTGAAAGTGCGATTCTAAGTGAAAGCACGAAGGCTCGATTCATTTATCTACGCATATTGTGTGTGAGCGAATGAGGTGTGACCGAATGAGCTTTCGGATCCGCTGCTTCTCAGGAAGATCTCGGACTGAGTCTATTTACGAAAAAAGAAGCGAAGTCCTTGAACGAACGATTCTTTCTTAAGATACCGTCGATCGAAACACAGACCAAAAACAAGATCGCAATAAACAAAGTACCAAATCTCATCAAATTGACACTTGCTTTTCGGGCGAGAGCTCTCACTCCGCTTTTCTTTCTATTGAATTTTAATGAGAGCCTTTTTTCTTATTCTAAGAAAATCTCCTTTCGATTTGATTGATTGAAAGTCTGCATATGACCATGCAAATACATCCATATATTCTTTCAATAAAGAGATATACTGAGCTTTATTCAAATTTGCATTTACAAAGGTAGGCCGAGGATCATCCTCTGAACCAAGATGAATTTCTCGGACCCTATCCTCTGTCGGGGGACTAGGGTTTACATCATTTTCCATTTCAACTTCTTCGAAAGTTTCTTCTTGGTCTTCATCTTCATCGTCCGAGCCTTTGGTGCTGACACAGTTTACTGCGAACATGCTTCTAGGCAAACTGAAGTCGGAATTCCAACTTGCGGTATCGGAAGAGTCGTTGTCATAATCCTTTTCAGAGATGTCTTCAGACGGTGACTGATAACCTAAGCCTCTCGGAAAAATTGGATTCTTCCATTGCGTTTGAGTGTCTTCTTCTGTTCCTCCGTTAATGCGGGTTCGAGGGGAACAGGGATACCGCGACCCCCTTTCAATCCCGTGGTATTTTCGAAGTCGTAGCCCATCTTGCTCATAATCCTTTTAGCAGCGTGGCTGTATCTGTTACAGTCAGGGGCCCCTTTGACAGTAATGGCTTCCACAATATATCGTACCCTCTGGATACACGGTGGAAAATAATGGGCTTTCTATGCTTCATCGGCACAACAAACACCGAGCCTTCTGGGTCTTCAATTGGTGAAGGTAGATAGCCAGGTGGAATAGGAAACTCAATGGAATACCTGAGTGACCTAACCCTTTCGATCCAATCCGACTCATCTTCAGAGGTGATCATATTGACTGAATGCCTCTTAGCCTTAGCACTTGGAATTTGAATGGTATTCTGCTTACGCTTGATTTGAATTTGGACCGACCCAGACTTTTGATCCTTTTTCTCCGGCTTGGATTTTCTCCAAATTTGAGATGATACGGACCCTAGATCATCTTTTCTTTGTTCGGGAAAAGCACTTTTCTTTGTGGACTTCTTCTTTTTAGGAATCTCAAGTTTCGGTCCTTATCTTCATCAACCGGGTCTTTGTAATAGGAGGCATCCGCACAGTAAGCCTCCAGCCCTTTGAAAGGTTTCTTATCCGCACCCTGTGAACTTGTTCGTTTTCATCCAGATATTTGAAGCATTGATGAAGCGTGGAAGGGACGACGAAGTTATCGTGAATCCATGGTCTCCCTAGAAGGAGGTTATAGGAAGCATCCGAGTCCACCACGTATTTCTGTCTTCAATTCCCCTATCTGGCACTTGAGACGTATATTGCCGATAGCCTTTTGGTATTCACCATTATACCCCTGGATGGTGACCCGAGTGTGGCTCAGCTTACTTGTAGGGATCCCCAAATGTGACAGGGTCCTTAAGGGCAACAAATTCGCTGCGGATCCGGGATCAATTTGAACACGGGGCAATTTGATTTCACCGATGTATGCTGTGAAGTAAAGAGGACGATTGTGTTTCATGTCCCCTAACAGCATCTCCTCTTTGGTGAAAGTGATGGTGCTGGCTAATTTTCCCCTTGTCGATTGACAAACCTCACAGACTTTATTCTGCCCCTTTTTCTTCATTTCTACTCTGTGCACATGAGGAGCGTATTTCTCCGGATCACTTAATGCTGTGATAACAGATTTGCGGATTTCCGGAGACAATCGGAGGAGATCATAAAGCGAAATGCGCGCAGGAACATGTGCAAGGTGCTCAAGCAAGTCATAATCAAAAGGCTCCTCTAGAAGGGGAAGATTTTGATTCTTAGTACTTTCTTTTACATTTTCATTTTTCTGTCGAACAGGTTCGGCATAATTTTGATGAGAATCTTTCCCCGCCTTTTCCTGCTTCATGCACTTGACGAGGGGACGAAGAAGTTTCTTTCTTGTTCGGATCTGATCCTGAGTCTGTCCCTGAAGAACTGGAAGATGAGGAACTAGAGGTCGAACTGGATGAACTCGTGCTTCCTGACTCTTCATCATCTTCATTGTCAGAATCTTCATGAACACTTCCGACCATGTGAAAAGGTAAGAAACCTCTTCTTCATCCTCTTCATCGCCGTCGCATGGCGTGTCTTCATCGGTGAGGACTTTTTCTTCAACCGCCTGATCTTCCGAACAGTCCGACCCCTCAGACGAAGCCCAATAGTCTGAGTCTGGATAGTCAAAAGGACTGAAAGGACCTGTGAGAACCTCAGCGAGGTTGTTTATAGGTTCCTCGTTGCTGATGACTTCTGATTCGTCTATGACATGTTCTTCATTACTCCCCCAAGATACAGCATCGAGATCATCAGGGAGAGATGGTCCCTCTAGGATAGATCTGGGGATCAAGGCCTGCTCTTCAGGTCGAAGAATTCCCCGAAAATCTTCTGAGTTTCTAATTTCTGAGAAACTCCATGTGACCTGCGCATAACCCGAAAAGACTGAGATGTTGTCATCTGAGTCATCCGGATCATCCGAATACTCTTCCAATGACAATGCTACCATTGCAGCCACCAACTCTGCAAATGGATCCGGTTCTTGCATCTCCATTCGCTTGGTTATGCCAATGTATCTTGTTACAAGTAAAAATATCAGAGATTTCGGACAGACTTGAGGCTTCACTTGGTTCTTTGAAAAGTTCAGGGGGAATAAACTCGGCCAGCGTGCAGGGGACCCGAGGTTGTTGTTCCAGGAGATCAACGGGTTGAACCTCGTTCTTTTTCTTCGACTTCTTGTTCTTAGGTTTCTCTGCCCCCCGTAACTTGTATGCGGGAACCACAGGAGTTTGAACAACCCGTGAATGGGATCTTGGTTTAACAATCTCCCAATCTTCATCTTCCATCAGATCCGGATGGACCCACATCGCAGACCCGTCGGGCAGTTCTACAGGAACTAGGCCATCATCAGAATCATCCGAGTCTTTGATCAGGCGGAACTCCACATCGTCCTGCTCCTCATGTTGGACTGGGACGATAACTGGAAAGTCCCCGAACTGCATAGAGACCATGTTGGTGGTTACTTTCTTTTCTTCCTTTGCAAGAGAGATGACATTTTTGTCCAAGAGTTCCTGAACTTTCTCTTTGAAGACAAAGCAGTCTTTGATATTATGACTGATGATCCTGTGGAACAAACAGTACTTAGGATCGTTGGTCTTTCCTTCTTCCGCTGGCCGTTTACACGATGGGAGTTGGATCTTCCCATTGGCCAACAATTGGTGGAAGAGATTTTCGGAGTCTTCGACGTCAAAGTCGTACTCTTTAGCCATTCGCTCCTTCAAGGTAGGACGATTCTTTCCCCTCTTATCTTCCTTTTCGTCCTTTTTCTTTTCAACGGGTGCTGGAGCAGCTTGAACCATAAGAGACTCCTTTTTCTTTCCCCCCTAGGCTTTTCTGAGTTCTTTTTTCTTGCTCACGATCTCTGATGATTGCTTCAGCTTCGACCGCAGCATCCAAGAGATCAGCCAAAGTTTTTGGTCTAGCCCCAACCATCTTGGCCCTAAGCTTCGTGTGCAAATTAGTCCTGCACATATCTGTCAGGCTCTCCTGAGACAGATTCTCCGGGCATTTAACAGACAGAGCTCGCCACCTTTTGATGAATGCAGAGGCTGATTCCTTCTCGCCCTGTTTGGTAGAGCACAAACGGGCGGTTGTCACTGAATCATCTTCTTCAAAGAAATGGTTCAGGAATCTTTCTTCCATATCTTTCCACGAATTGATTGACCCTTCCGGCAACATCAGGTACCAATCAAACGCGGTCTCCTTTAACGTACTGATAAACAATCGAATCTTCAAGGCATCGTTATCTGCTATGCCCCCAGTCACTTGAAATGGCAAAGGTGCTGTTGCGGAGATCCCTTCCCATCATAAGACTGGAGATTTGGCTGCTTTAATTTTGGCGGGAATGGTTCCTCATCCATCCATGCTGGATATGGAGGATTTGTTCCCTTTTTTACTCTAGAGTCATCCCTGACCTTTTGCAACATCTGTTCCACTTCTTCCCTGGTAAAGAGTCCTTTGGAAGATGATCCAGCTTCACGATCTCGGCTTTGATCGCGTTCACGGTAGCGATCACGATCTCTTCTACTTTGCCGCTCACGATCACGGGTGCGATCTCTTTCATCTTCTCGATCGCGTTCACGATCACGGTCTCTTTCTTCTTCCTCACGTTTGCGTTCCTCTTCACGCCTACGCTGATCTTCTTGACGGCGCTGATCATCCCCCGTCGCAAGCCTAGTGAGTAATGCCATCATATCGTCAAGTTTCTTTTGTGTTTCGGTGACGAACTGCGCATATGGTGGCGTCTCTATTTCTGGGCCGCTTCCTTCAATTCCTGCCATCAAGGCGCTTACTACTCTTGATTCAGCAGAAGAGACCGTTCTTGATGGTTCGACCGTTGATCCCTGTGACGAGCTACTTTGGTCACTTTGGGTCATTAGACTTCTAGCTCTGGTCACGCTCCGTGTTTGAGGGCGATCAGGGTCGAAGAGTTTAGCAAAGTCCTTAATGCCTGGACTTTAGGGTTCTGCCTTCTTCTTTTTCCTGCCTCGTCCAATCATATTGACGACGGCAATTGGGTCTTCATCCTCCTTCGGGACCCATTTTTGGACTACTCTAAGCTTAGCGGATGCTTTTCTTTTCTTCTTCGTAGCCCTTTGTTCTTGCGCTTCTCCTGATCATTGGAGGTCGCTTCTTCGTTTACTCGCACCACTAAAGGAGGGACCCGTCGTATACCAAGTGATCCTGTAACAGGACTTTCTTGGATAACGATTTGGGCTGGACGGGTTCGGGCCCGAGCATCTTTACTTGGGCCAGAGTTCGAACTTTCAGCATTTGCCCCCAGTGTTTGAGTAGCGGGGCTGTCTATTTTCATTGGGTCAGTTGGTTCAGTTGGGCAAACCATCTTCCCCTTAGACTTTGGGTCAGACCCAGGCGCAACGGTTTCCCGTGCATAAAGAGTCTTTCCCGATTCATTATTTGGGTTTGACCCGGGCGAGGGCGCTCTCGCTGTTGACAATCATAGACTTCTATGCACGTCGAAGTTGAAGTGGATTGCTAAAATCTCCATCTTGACCCCAACTTAATTAGAACTGACGGTACGGGCATTTTCGGGGAGTAGCCCGCCTCTGACTGAAGATTGTCAGGTCCGGTTCTTAGCAGAAGTTTAAGGTCTATGTCTAGCTATAACATCTCTACCTGGCTATTACTACCTATCCATCTCGCTTGCCTTCTTCTTACTGCCCCCCTGCTTCGCTTCCCCCTTTTCGACCCTGGATTCTTGAGGCCTCAAACCATGAAGCGGCGGATCTTGATGACAGACAGATAATAGGTTAAAGCGTCCAGCCACATCCAACAAAGAGTTCGCTCCGTACCCTATCCATGGAAGAGTGGTTGAACTCCTATCCTTGCCCGGCCCCCACCAGCCCAGAAAAAACCACTCCCCAGCTGTCGATGTTGATGATGTCAGGATCAATGACCTGTTCAGCTTTCTGTGGTCGACAACCGGATCAGAGGAGTACTAATCATCGATACACTCCTCTTTCTATCTTTCTCACGCCTTTGATCAATAGGAAAGCCAGGGGCCGTTCGGTGGTGAATTCCTAAGTGAGTATGATAGGCGAGGTGACGATTCGAGCTTTTCCCTCCAACTCTATTTACGGAAAAACCGGGACATTCCATCGAATTGGAGGGGATCGATCAGCTTGAGATGGAATGCAATAACAAAAAAGTCATTTGTGTTCCAGCCAAAAGCCGTATCGCGCGAGGCGCTCACGTTTTTTGGCTCCTCCTGCTCCATAAAGATTATAACATTGTTAGTTCCATCCTCCGAAAGTCACTATTGAGATCGTGGACTCTTTCCTGGGGAAGGCTTAGGCGAGGCGTTGGGCCTGTTAAAGGAGAGGTTGCTATTGCTTTCTTGATCGATTGGTCCGGTTGATGGCTATTCCAAATCCGATGGTTGGCTTTCTTTCCCATTCTATATATACTTATAGTGAGTTGAGCATAGGGGAAAGTTCCCAATGACACGAGAGAAGCCCATAGACAATGGACCAGACGACCCGCAGAGACGAGAGAAGTAGCTGACAGCGCCTCAAACTAAAAAAATCTTCCCTGAGGTGATAGTTACTATTTATTGCCCAGAGCTAAAAAGACTTATTGTTTATGGTTGTTGGCCAGCAGACCATCATAGGGTATAGCGCCCAAAAAGCAGAGCAGACCCCTACTTTAAGTGAGTGTGAGAGGAAGGACTTCCGTTAGGAAGCCCTCGTTGTTCTTAGTTTGGGAAGAAGTTCTTTATTGCCTGCTCCCTTTCACCGCTTCGCTCCTGTCACGCAGTAGCCCTACAGAGAGAGGGGATGTATGGATGAATGGAAAGACTATTTTCTTTATTGGCCGAAGACAGAGGTTGGGGTTTTTAGACCATAAGCTCGAGAAGGTGATGGACGGAGAGGGGCGAAAGCGAGTTGCTTGAAAAGGTTACGCGTAGGATTTCGAGCGATGGGATATTAGAAAGCGAATGAGAGCCTGTTCGTTCATGAGCACATGAAATCAGCGAAGACCTTGTTCAATGCCCGATAGTCTATGCAAAGTCGTAGGCTTCCATCGTGCTTCTTCTGACCTTCCCTTTTTCAGAAACAGGAACTAATGAAGGGAATAGATGTGACGTACCAGACATATGGTCAGTAGCCCCTGAGTCGATCACCCAGGGACTAGAGGAAGAAGCATGGGATACATGATAGGCCGAGGTGGAAGTTGATGTACCTGACTGAGCTAAGGAGGTAGCTCGAGTGGAAGACGTACTCTTCAAAAGTCTCATCTCGTGCATCATGGCATTATACTCATCACGGGGAAGCTGGACGACATCACCTTCAGTAGACGCCGGTGGAGTTTCATGGGCTGGAGGCGGAACTGCATGCTGGTCACCCGATGTCGTAGATGCGTTATGGGCACTTGCAGGCTTACCATGCAAGTCCCAACAAATTTTTCTGGTGTGGTTAGTCCTACCACAATACGTGCACTTCCTTTCTCCTGAGGAACGTCGTCCCCTGCCGCGCCCCCCTGAGTCACCACGACCACCACGGCCTCTACCACCTTGTCCCTTGGAGTCAGAGACTCAGGCAGATCTCTCAGGTATAGGCATCAGAGGCTGCATCGCTGCTCGACGCCGCTCGTCCCTCTGAAGAAGAGCATAAACTCCATTCAGGGATGGCAGAGTTTGATTCCCAAGAATCTGAGCACGGATGGGTTCAAACTCTGAATTCAGACCAGCCAGTAACTCAAATACTCTCTTCACCTCTTGTTTTTTCTTTTGAGACCTTTAGAAACCATTTTCTTCTTTTATTATTCTTATTATTATTGTTGCATTTATTTTTCTCGTTGCTGGTCATATGTATAGTAGTCGTATCCATAAGCACGAATACCTTCGTTTAAGAGAAGATGAATGGAGTCACTTTCAGTATCTTCCTCTCCAACAGGATTCTAAAGGTCGGGTGGGAAAAAAGGGGATAAAAGATCGATTGATCCATCCATAAGGGGTGGAGATACCACAGCTTCAAGGGCTGGTGGGAAACGTAGGACGCGGGTAGGACTCATTCTTTACCCGTAGAAAGGAAGTCAAGATGATAGTATGAGTTCATCAGCTGTGGAATCTCTTTCAATGGACGGCGGATAGCTGTTTCGTGGTCCCACTCCCATAGGTGGAAAGGATCGATCGGGTGGTGGGATGGAATCGTGTATTGAATCAAATGAGTCAAGTGGGGAGGGAGTCACGGGTGGAGAGCGATCGCATGGGTGGCATGGATAATACACTCGATGACAAGGGGGCTAGCTAGTAGGAGATGGAATCAGCTCGACCATCCACGAATGGTATAGCCGTCCAAACACTAATGGAATTACGACCAGTCGCATTCCATCTCTTTTTCATCCACTTCCATCAGCGCCTGCAGCAGCATTAGAGATTGGGTCGGCGGGATGGATAGCGAGGGAATCACGACTGACTTGCCTGGGGACGGGTGAATTTATGCTTTCATCGGGAAAAGATCTTTACTCCCCGACTTCCCAACCAACCTCTGCGGGCGAGAAGGAAGAGGGGATCGGATTTCTTCTCTGACTACTGATTCCGTTTCTATCGCCTGGATGGCTGGCCAACTCAATACTTTACTTCCAGGTGGGAGGGGAAGGCATCGACATCCATCAGCAGCTGGCAGGCTCTATTCCTCCCATTCCGTCTATAGCGGCGGTGAGGTTTGTTTGCATCGGCCGACCCAACAGGCTATCCCACCACTAATGGAATTACGACTAGAGAAAGAGAGGTAGGTGGGGCAGGTCGAATAGCTTCTTCATGACCTAACAACTTTACGTGGGGAGGTGGTGCATCAGCGGAAAGATCAAGGATTCGGGTTCATTCGCGGGTCTTTACTAAACTTCTGAATAAAAGGGGAGTTCAAAGGCTGCTGGTTTCATTCATGACCCGAGGAAAGGCGACGGAGAGGCGGAACACCGACCTAACGAGGACTTCATTCATCTACCATTTCCATTCCGTAGGGCAAGGCAATCGATGAGTGGAGGATACGGCATAAAAGCATGGGACTAGTCATCAGCGGACAATAGAGGTAGGGAATTTGGTTCCGGCATAGGTGAGGTAGTGTGGATCATTCAATCGACCCCGGTACGGATGGGAAGGAAGAATCAGAGAGAGGAGGTGGTGGGGAAAGCGCCGGGGATAGTATTCCTGTCAATCGAATAGGGATGGGCAGATGGACCAGTACTTGATTGATCACTTGCCTACTCTTTCGGCGGGAGGATGCGAGGAGCTTTCGAGCGGCTGGGGTGGAAATAGAGGCAAATGAATGCCGTGCCTGCCTATCTGATCGGAGTAGTTCATGCGATGGATGGGTACCGGAACCGGATGCCCGAGAAAAGCCCAACCATGACGGATAGGCCTTTGGATCAACCGAGCTCGCCAGTAGGGGATGAAATGGACTATCAAACCATTTCGGGATCGGAGGGATCGCTTCTCGGATCGTTGGGTGGTGATCGAACGGATCAACCGACAGCTAGCGGATAGGACATTAATGAATCAATAGTGCGATCAGTGTATTCCTCCATTCTGGCATTTGAATTGGCGTGTTCCTCTGCTGGGGGGGGTTATCACCACAACTTATGTTGCTATCTCACAACCACTCTCAGCACCTAGGGAATCGGGCAGGATAGGGAATAAGGGCACGAACTCATCTTTTCCCGGAGGGAAGGATCGGTCCACTACGGGCTCAGCTGTGGCAGGAGGACCCAATGCTGTTTCCTCAAACGGCACCCATGACAACTCTTTCTCGAGGGGATGGACCAACCATAGAATCCCTCTTCTCGGCGAGTCATTCATTCTATTCTTCTGCATCTAGCGGTGGAAATCGAACATTCTTTTCTCTCCCTTCTTCGACCGATGGATCACCACTCTTTTATTCCCCGTTATCGAGTGTTCAATTCCTAGGGGATGACAGCTAGAGTGGTGAAAAAGAGAGGGATAGAGCTTACACTACCTTTTTTCTGCAAGAGAAAAAGCCCCTTTTTTGTTATTGCTCTGGTGAAAATAAGGAGAATAGATCGTTGAGAAAAGCCTCACAGTTCGGCGTGTGAACACCGTACACACCTGATTCGTCGGGGAGTGCTACGAAAGAAGTTCCTACGATCTCTCACAAAGAAGGCGAAGTGCGATCAAAATCATAAAAAAAAGAAAAGAAGAAAAAGTGAAGAAAAGAGAGGACTTATCACCTCGTACAAAATTGATAAGTGGCGATCGTGAATACAGCATCGAGCATACCCTTTCTCACCGTATCCACAGCGTGGCGATCGCGATGGGACACTTTTGAGTGGGTCATCGCCGCTGTGATAAAAATTCTCTTTTAGACCTATCCCCATAAGGATCGCTGGAGCTTAGGCTAAGGATCGGAAGGGGCTAAGTAATATATATATATCTATACCTATTATATTTATATATATATATAATAGGTATAGATATATTGCATCTAAGGTATTTGGATTGAGGGTTAGAGCCCGTCTCACTCCACCTAATACCTCAGGCATACATCCTATTATATTTGCATCCATGCATCTTTTTCTTTTTCTTTAGGCACACAAGTCAAGGTCGAACGTTCTCTCTTGTAAGGGACGCTTTACAAGATCGTAGACGGGAGATCGAGAGTCGATTTGGTTCCTCCCTCGTTTCCAACGAGTTGCGGTTTCCCTTTCCATTGCACACACGGGATAGGGACGAGGTGCCAAATTGACTCCCTATCAGACTTCGCCCTCTCGACTTTGTCGGGCTCGATGGGATATAGGATCTGGTAGTGGCTAGTCGCCGCTTTTTCTCTTTCTTTATTTTACACTCTGCATATTTTTAACAAAAAAAAATTCCTGCTTACGTTTCCTGCATATTTATATTTCTGTTTATGCAGAAATCGCACGCTTACACCTGCACACCTTCACGGACCAATCCTCCCACAAGGCTGAGCATGCTGGAGCCTGGAAAGGGAAAAGACCCAATCCCTATTCCTCTCCATCGGCCCAAGGCGGACAAAAGGATCACCAGGCCCGGAAGAAGATTCCCTTTCCCGAGAAAGTGTGCTAATTGCAGTGGAGCAATTAAGGGGGGGAATTCCCCGAAAGCGAGACTCCCCGTGACGATGACTCTGTCTCGTCCGGCCTCTCGCGGGGTTTGTCCAGCCTTAACACCCATTCATTACGGGGTAGCATTTACGCTAACTCCCGTCATTCTTCTCACCCAGAACAAGTACCCACCTTTTCTCGGGTACGGGGAGAAGCTCAATCATCGCGACGACACGGCTCTGTTCCCGTGGAGTCCCGTCCCCCACGAGGTATTCCAGATCTCGTGGGTGAGGAAAATCCGGTCAATCCGCCTGGCCCCGAAAGGGTACCGGACGATCAAAACTCCGGAACTGCCGGTTCTGCGGCCAGGACCTCATCAAGGTCTAGCACGAGGTCGACTCCAGTCCCTCCTGCGAACACTGGTGCGCCACGGCATACTGAATATACTACAGCTGGTAGACAGCGTACCTACTACAGGGAGCCGCGTACGGGAACGAATGACTTCCCACGCCCGCCACCTTCAGTAGTTGATGAAGAGCCCATGGGCCATCGTGCTTTCGGGCGAAGAGAAAACCTCCCCCTCGACGAGGCAACCTTAGAACGTATGATAAGGCGCGTCCTCTCTCGAGATCGCAGGGGAGAGAGAAAGAAAACATTTCTTGATTACTGTCATGCTCCTGATGCCGTTCTGCCCGTTGGATATCGCATGCCAAAGTTCTCAAAATATGATGGCACAACGGATCCCGAACTGCATTTTCGGAATTTATGCAATGAAGCAGTTGAATTCCTAAATCTGCTATTCTGATCCGCCTATTCCAAAGGACCTTGGAAGGTGATGCGCAGAAATGGTTCGCTACTCTTCCCGTGGGGTCGATTAGAAATTTCAATGACCTCATGGAGAAGTTCAGAGCTCAGTTCCGCTATCGCACTGAACGTATTCCGACTATCACTGATTTGTCCCAAGTCGTGCAAAAGGCCGACGAATCGTTCGAAGATTATGTTAACCGATGGAGATCGGTCGCTTCAAAGATGTCCTTTGCCATTCCCGAGTCCGAAGCCGTCGAAATGGTCATAGAACACATGACCGGACCGCTAAAGACTGCCGTGGCTTATGGCAATCCTACTACGTTCGTCAAACTCTTTGATAGAGTGGCGCGAATGGAAAGGAGGACCAAGGACGGGACTATTCCCTTATCTTCATCATCTCAGCCTTCTTCAAAGCCTCCATCAAGTTATCAGGCTAGGAAGAAGACTACCAAGGCAGCTGCCACTCCCAACGCAGCTACCATGGAAGAAGAAAGCCAAATGGGTGCCGTTGAGGTCCGTCTTCCTGATCAGAAGCAATCTGGACGGAACCTATCTCAGAAGACCCCTTCCAACGATCGTCGTCCTCCGCAAACCGATGATCGTCGAAGGCGTAACCAAGATGCTCGAGTTCCTTATGATTATGGGGGCAGAAGGGGCAACAGTCCCAATCAAAGGCCGGATTATCCTCCCCTACCCATATCCCTAAGTGAACTCCTGCCTCAAATCAAAGATATCATCACGTTCCCAAGGGAAAGGTGACCACCTTTACCAGAAAATTGGGACAAGAATCTCCACTGTGAGTTCCATCGACATCACGGTCACACGACCGACATGTGTTGGACTCTAAGAGCTTTTGTTCAAAGACTCATCGATTCCGATGAGATTCGCTTTCCGGGAGTCGAAAAATGGAAGACCCCACAAGGCAGCAACGCCAACATGAGAATCTTCAAGGATCCTCTCCCTGATCATGCATCTGGTTCCAAGGAGATCCCTATCAACGCGCTCAACCTCCCTCTCACCCTCGATATCATTCAGGGAAAGTAGAGATCATGAGAAGGTTCTTCGAATCGCTTCTAGCCCGGAGAAGAAGGTGACCGAACCTCCTCTAAGTTATCAAAAGAGGTCGCTCCGCCACCGAAAAAGGAGAAATCGCGCCGATCGATCTCACCGCAAGTGATGACGGTTGAAGAGTATGATGACTCGAATCCTGACTAATAGGATATTCCTCAGGAGAGTCGCCCTCATCACAAGTCGATCGAGATCATCTTGCGCCCATCCAAGCGCACTTCCTCGAGGGGGAAGGAAAAGTTGCATGTCTGCGAGGCATGTGACGATTCCAACCCGATCGACGAGGTGGTTCCTCAGAAGATTCGTCCAAGCAAGCCATTATGCATCGACATCAAGCCATCCAAAGAGAAGATTCGAGAAGTCGACTACATCAAGGTTGCTCCTCGAGTCACCCGAAGCGAGCCATCAGCCGAAGAAGTTCCAAAAGACCCCTCATCCTCTACTTCCAGAAAGAGGCTGATCGAGGTCACCGACGCACCTACAGAGAAGACTAGGCCGACCGAGGTTCTAGCTACTCGAACAGGAAAAGACTATGCAAGGATCTATCCAAGGGCTTCTCAACCTGAGAGCCAAGAAGAAGCTGCTCCAGATCAAACCAAGAAGGCGGTTCCACAGTCTGAATATGTGACCTCCTTGGTCATCTCAGCAAGCTACCAGCTCAGATCTCTATTTTGGAGTTTTTGAAGACTTCTCCCAAGCATAAGGAGTTGTTCTTTAACTTCCTTCAGGCCAGAAACATTGACTCCAGAAGAATTACAGGGAGCAGTTGAGCAGATGGCCTCAATCAACGCTCTCACCTTCACAGAAGCTGATGCACCAAAAGGGATCGATGGGTCCCACATCAAAGCTCTCCACATCACCGTCTTCCTCAAAGATCACTCGATCCCGAAGACGCTGATCGATACCGGAGCTGCACTCAACATATGTCCTCTCTCGACGTTCCATACTCTCGGATTGAAGGAATCTCTCATCACTCCGTCTACGGCGTCGATACGAGCCTACGACAACTCCAAGAGGACTGCCAGGGGCAAGTTGACCCTTGAACTTCAAGTGGGTCCACTTAGTCTCATGACGCAGTTCCACGTGCTCGATATCAAGGCAACCTTCAACCCACTGCTCGGAAGACCTTGGCTTCATCATGGGGCAATCTCTTCGACATAGCATAAGTGCCTCAAGTTCCCTTACAAGGGAAGCATCATCACTATCCATACCGAGAAAAGAGTTTTCTTAGTTGTTCTCCTTTCCTTAAGTCGTTCACTAGTCTTCCTTGGGACTCTGGAAGTCCCTTTAAGTCGAGTGAAGCGAGGGCTTATCCTAAGAGAAGCTTTATTAGGGCGGGGTGGAACGGTTAGTGTTCCTATAAGTCAGTTATGGCGTGAGTTCCTTATCAGGTTTATCTCTTTATATATTAATGATGTCTGAAGGCCCTTAAAATCCGGACTTTTCAGTCGTTGATGTCCGTTAATTAAGGCTAGTTACACGAAGTGATTCTCCTTTATAGATGAGGGGGAAGCTTATTAGTAGGGGCGAAACGGCTTTAGCTGTCTGCTTTACTTACCGAAAGCAAGGAAGGCGGCTAGTCTATTCAACTCTTGTCCAGTCCAGTCTATTCTTTTTAGAGTGCCCTCAAGAGACAAGCCTACCGGGAAAGAAAGCAAGCTAGTCCAGGCAAGAAGGCAAGTCTATTTTTCTATACCTTTCTCTACTGGAGGGGAACTCCTGTTGATATGCTGCCAGCTCTACTAGAGTGGCTTGTTCGAGTTAAGGCTGCCTCCGCTCGCCCTCTTATCGCCACTTTATCCTCTATACACCTACCCCTTCGCCGAAGCTTCTGGCTTTTGATCAAGGCCCGTAGACTCTCTATGTTCGTATAAGTAAGGGAATGTACCTCTTGCAGGGAGTCTTTTGTCCCTTCGGGACCCCTCTTCTTTAATTTAACGGGCCGGAATTCTATCTAGACAGTTCCGCATGCGGCGCTTTCTTCGAGCTGTCCATCCCTATTTGCCCCGGATCCCCCCGTGCCGTGGTCCCACTGCAGGTAGCCACCCGTCTTGTTGCAGCTTTTCGTCCGTCCAACATAGCAAACTCGCCTTTGTTTGCTCTCCGCATCGTCAGAGCGCCCCGCCCCGGGACGTTGGCTGCTGTGTACGAAGATTGGGCTAGGCCCGCACTTGTTCCATCCAGCCCAGCCCGAAGTCGTACAATTCTGGTTCAATCCATAAACAGGTCCCCCCTAGCGTCGGTATTTGACCACTCGACCGATCGACTAAAACCAATTCTTCTTGGAAAAGGTCGATCGATGAGTTGTTTCTTCTCCCCTCAATTCGCGGAGGGCTCCTTCATCGCAACGATTCTTCCCCGTTCAAGAAGAACTGTTTTCGTGATCGAATTACGAAATAGATATACGAACTGTATAGGATCATTCGCTGGAATGGGATAAGTGATTCTTTTATGGGATCCCAATGGGATATTCGAATCCACTGAAGATGCAATAGGTATTTGTGATCGATCAGCTTCAAGTATGACCGAGGACTTTCTATCTGCATCCATAATAACTAAACAATCTGGTTGTTGGTTCGACCCGAAATTGATCTTCTTGTTTCTCGAACGGATTTTTTTCGGACTTGAACAATTGGTCAAAAAACCCCCGATCCTCCATTGAGAATCATTGATACAGCCGATTCTCGTCGCCATTTGTTCCATTATCTCATCGAATAACGAATTGGTATTTACAAAGAAGGAACGGCCTTTTTGACGAATGGGAGATCCTATAAAATGACAAGCGTTTCGTAAACAAATCAGTGTTTTGTCTGAATCGAGAATAGCAATTCCATTTCTGGAACCACAGATATAGACTTTGAAATGGTGAGCAGCTACCCGACGGCCTAGATGTGCGTTCGTACTCAGTAATTTTTGAATAACAATAGAATGGATTGTCATTTTTGTTTTCGTTTCTCGAGTCGAGAATTCTCGTCACGCTTTTCCGTAGCTCTTTCCTGGATTCCTCGTCGATTCCTCTTCCCCACGTTCCTTTTATCTCGGGCATATCGAGAGGTTGGTGGCCACAAAATGGCATAAAAGATAAAGGTTATGCCAATATGGATTGCCACGGAATGGATCGAGGAACTAAGGACGTTTCCAATACCGACAGCTGCTCCCCTACCGCTCAGTCCGCAATCCCTCTTCCAACCGATCAACCGTTAGTGTCATTTCCCAATCACGCAATCTGGATGGCTACCATAGCGGCTACCGGCCCTCAGCTAGCCTGATAAGCACATCAAGTTGCGTTCCAATTTCTTTCCCATCAATTCTCACTCTTGAATCAGCGCGCAGGATCCCTCTGCTTGTGGCGCTGCAGCATTCGAATTACCAGGTCAAACAGCAACTCGTTCGATGACGCAGATAAGAGCCTTCCGCTGTAAAAGTACTCCAACCCAGCTCCGAAAACTCCAGTGCGCGCTAGCGCACTCCGGCTTTCGAGCCAGATGGCTCTCAGCCTTCGTTTGCTCCCTTGAGGTCGCCTACACTTGCTCCTCCGTTTGCTGGGAGCGCGTTTAAGTTGAAGCTCGCCGCTATTTGCTGTCTAACTAGGGGAACGCTGTTTATGCGATCTCTCTATGCGGACCGCTTTGTGATACCTCCCTTAGTCGAACTCTTCCTGTACTCGCTTGCCATGGGGTCGTATCCACCGCTTGTATCTTCGGAGCGGGTGTTCTGTCTATTTGGCAAAAGAGCGGAGACCTCATCTCATCCCATCAGTGTTCCATCTGAGGGTGTTGCCTCACCAGATTATGTGCTGTTTATTTGGCGATTGGGATTCAAACCATCGGCTCAACAGCATGAGCCTAATCGACTAAGATAGCGCTTCCCCGAGACGACCTCTAGCTCTTTCCAAAATGGATCTATCAAGTTTAGTGCACGTTCTATTTGAGAAGTATGTTTGAGCACTGAATTTGACAAGTTCGCCTTAGCCCAAGCGCAAAAGGGTTCTTTCGACAATCAACCTAAGCTAAGCTGGACCACACAAAGATACCGATCCCTCTGTATGTGCATAGCTCAAAACTAAGCTGTCGCTCTTATATTACAATAATTAAACATTCGATAATCTTGGAAACTGCTTTAAGCCAGTTCAAGGAAAGTGAAACAAAGTGTTTCCTTTATTGAGTCGTTCTCACTCACGGAACACTTGTCTATATGGCTGACGGCTTGCTTGTCATCTGGTTAGGGTTTACGTACTGAACAGTGACAACATCTATTTTTTGATAAGATGAAATGACTGGTATCTAACAAGTCCCTTGGCTCAATAAGGTGGAGTGGAAGGAGGGGCCCCTCCCAAGAGGGGACCGAGTAGAACGGTCCCCGTTTAGTTCGTGCAGTTCTCCCGCCGGGGGTTAGGATGGCAAGACGCCGAGTTGCTTAATTTCTTCCTTTAGTCGTTTTAGTCGGGTTAGGCTTTTTTGTTTAGACTTCTGGTTTGGTTAGTCAGTAGTAGGGGAAGAATGCAGTTCTGGTTAAAGAACTTTCGTTTCCTCTTATGCTTCGCCATAAGGAAAGAGGAGAAAAGAGAATTCCTTAAGTAGATTATAGAGAACACCTAATCAGTTCTCCTGCCGTGGGGATGACGAACGGTCTTTGTTGACAATCGTACCACCTTTTCTTTTTAAAAAGAGATTACAGGAATGTCGGTACTTTCTTTGGCGACTTTAAGGGGAATTGGTTTGGTTCAGGTCAGTTAAGTTTAGGTAGGTCAGTCATTTAGGGCAGTCGATTTGGGTTCGGTCAGTTGGCTTTTTTAAGTTTTTGGGACTAGGGACTCTTTTAGGTTAGGATCGCTGCTTGGAGTCAGAATTGACTGAATCAAGCTTGGGACTTCCTTTGGTCATTTCAAGTAGAGCGTAGCGAAGTGACCCTTTTTTTTTTAAGGGGCCTTTGATTAGTAGGGGTGGAACGACCTTTAAGTATCAGTGTCAATAGTGGAATCAATAAATTTCTCTTTAGATTCCTATCTTCACTTTATTTACCCCTTTTTTTAGACTTAGACATATTTAGATGTCTTGTTTAACATTGGATAGCCATCCTTACAGCTTTATATCCCTCTATCTTGATATCTGTTTCTATTGCTTTCAGGCCTTATTCATTAGTGATTATAATCTTTCTTTTCATCGGGATCTTGATCTTGTTAGATTAGAGTTCTACTCAAAGTACTATAGTTGGCTCAGAGCCCGCAAGAGTAGGCCAAAAAGCCGTATCGCGCGAGGCGCTCACTTTGGCCTGGGTCGGCTCCTCGCCCTAACATTCTCAGAAGTATAATAACTAGAAAACCGCTAGGCCATATGTACTGAGGGAAGGACGGCCCTCGGGAGACATGGCCCCACAACGTCTGTGTTAGCCCTCGGCTTAAAGTCGAGGGGTCCTCGTCCTCATCAGGGTTAGTCAAGGGGTCGTCAGCCCCTTTCTCTGAACGCAGATCCAAAGCCGAGGGAACGAGGTTTGTAGGAATAGGAGTGGTCTAGGAAGGAAGGAAGTGGGATGTGAGAGAAAGTCTGACGATCCCACTATTTGTGGTACCCCTGAGATCCTTGGCGCAGAGGAGTCTTCATCTTGGCATCCATCGCAACTCCCTGGTAAGCAGGTCGCTCTGATCACTCATCGGTTCCAACATGCGCATATCAATATGAGTCTTGAGGTCTTGGAAGATATGCTTGGGTAGAAACACTGGGCCAGGGAACAGCCCTATTAGAGGATGGCGCACCAGACGTATGGGTTTCCATAGCGGGTGATGCTGCGACTATCGCCGGTAATAAGCGCCCTATCTATTAAGCCGGTTGCGGGTCGACCCGGTGGCGCATCGACGTCTTGAGCGACTGAGAGCCTTGATCCAACGCCAGGTGCAGTCGCAATCCGCAGAAGTCGCTTCAATCGAAGGTCGCGCAACCGCCAATAAAGACATTGCTCTACGACTCCGGTTTGGGAGTGGAAGAAGATTCATCACCGGGCTGGAGATATCCGAGATGTAAGGGCAGAAGAGGCCAAGTTGAAGGTAGCCAACTGCCAGACATAATAAAGGCCCTTCAGCAGGCAGTAAAGCAGAAGTCTCGGAGGGGGTTTTGGGACCGCATACTGACGATTTTGAATAGAAGAGACCGCCGGAGCCGAGAATAGGAGTTTGTTTTGGCCGACGAAAGGGCTAAAGGGCCTCTTTCGATAGATTCATTTCCGCAGTCGAGTGATTTGACCGATTGATTCGAAATCGGTTCCACTTCATTCAAATCCGTCTCGGCTCCCTCTTATTGTTGGAAGAGTTTTCACCGAAGCCGGTTACCGCCTTCCGGGCCCTGCTACTTAGAGGTAAGGGGCAAAGGATCCACTTGATTCATCACTTTATTCATAACCATTAGATAGAGAATCCCACCCGGCCTAGCTATCGTAATGCGTCCCGATGCCAAAGCTTCCTGAACCAACTGAAGCAAGGAATACGAGGAGAAGAGCGCTAGCATCCCTTGCTCTCTATCGATTGCTCACCGCCGTCTCATCCGAACATCAAAAGGAATAGAACCGGGGGCGCACTTCCCATCTGTTCCCGTCCCAATGTGACCATCGATAGCTTTCTCTATTGAAATGGAATCCCGGGTCCTAGATTTCTCAATTCATCGATCGACGGCGGGGTTGGTTTGGCCGGCTGGTAGAGTTCTCGTCCCTTCGTTCCCTCACCGAATCAGGATTGCAAGCGGTTCATGCGAGCAGTATTGAATAAGTGGATTCGATGGAGATGGGTACGATATCACAGACGTGGATTGCCTTTCGCACGAGAACGGGTGGATGGGAGGGGGCTAGTTGATCTATATCGAATGAGAAATGGGGATCATAGCAGTCGCGCAACCATGGAATAGCGAAGCTTGCGAACAACATGGAACGGTCTCGTTAGAGTCATCTCCGCGCAAGGAGATAATAGATCCCTTGCCGGAAGCCGAGATCCCTCGACGAGGTAGGCAGATACTACGGATGGATCCTATGATTCCCAATCGGGCCGGGGGTCGCAATGTGCTTTGAGAGTCTATCCGGTGGGTGGTCCGCGACCAACTAACAGACCGTGAAAGAAGCCGCCTGGAGCCCCGATCATGTTGGGTCGCGAGTAGACAGACGAGGTTGTCCTTGTCACTCCGCTCGAATGCCCTATGAATTGATAATTCATAAAGAAATTCGACGGGTGGAGCGGGCCGGACTAGGCACACAACTGTCTCTTGGAATCTATTGGGCGGGCAAGCAGAAATAGGGTGGATTGGGTAAGCTGACCAAAAAGACTGTGAAGTTCGACTAAAGGCGGTTAAGGGTTTGCCAAAATAAGTCCCTATGCTCTTTAGAGGTCTTAAGGAGTTCTAAGATGGTGAGCAGGTGTTCTTCCTAACTGCTCCTCTATGCTGTACAGATGGGTTGAGGCGGATGTGGGAGTAGTTGGGTGCAGGGTCGGAGGTGGTGGTACAACATGGTAGGAGGTGTTTACTTGATTGACCTGCGAGTTGATTCCGGATGGTTGAGGGTCGGTCATAGGAGCTTTGCCCCCCCAAAGGGCATGCTGAGGTAATGGGTCACTGAATATACCCATGCCCTGGTTAGGGTTTGAGGGAGGTTGGGTGGAGGACTGGTTGGTGCCATCTACGACGATCTTTCCATCTTCAATGAAATCTTGGACGAAGTGCCCTGAAAAAGAAAGGGCAAAGCAATCGTCAGTAGCATGGCCAACCGATGGAACTTGCAGTAGAAATTCCCCTTATCTCCGGTTTGTGCTTGATATTTAACCCTGTGCTAACAACAAAGATGGACTCCAGTTACTCCTTGAGAGGAGTGAAGGTTCTAGGGGCTTCTTCGCCCCTTGGTTTCTTTGGGAGGACTGGGCATGGGTCTGGTTAGACCCGGGCTGTTGGGTCTGGACTGGTTGGGACTGCACTGCTGGAGGAGCTTGGGCTGGGGCTGTGAGATGAGGAGGGGCAACTCTTTTGGTGTCTTGATGTCCTCTCTTGTGACCGCCCTGGTGATTTCCCCAACCCTTCAACAAAGATTTATATTCATTTAAGCAAGAAGAGGAGGGGTTTGAACAGGGAGGGGGCAATCACTCCAGCTGCAAGGGCTTGCTCGGCAATCGTGCCCTTCCTAATGACATCATCAAAGTAGGAAAGGTCCCCTAAAAATAGGAATGGTCTTAGGGATTCATTAACACCTCGAACAAATTGTTCTACAGCTTCCTCTTCTGGTATAGGTGATCCCAGATCCCCTCTCTCCAACGAACCACGAACTCAAACAATGATTCATCGGGTTTTTGAGTGGTCGCTTGCAGTTGAGAGAAGCTGACTTGGCTTTCTGTGTTAAAGAAAAACCTTCGGACAAATTTTTCTGCCAAGTAAGTCAAAGAGGTGAATGATCCGATGGGTTGGGAGGTATACCAATCCAAGGCTGTGTCAGCTAAGCTCCTAGGGAATAACCTAATCAATAGGTCATCCTTGCCTCTAAGCTCGACAGTCTCAGTGCAAAATGCCATCAGGTGGCTCTTAGGGTTCCCTTTGCCCTTAAATTTACTAAAGATAGGAGGTGCGTAAGTGGCTGGGAACACTGCCGTGGGGCAGTGAACATAATCAAAAATCAAGTTGGTGGCCTATGGCCAGACTTCATCTCTTGGAGGGTTTCCTTCATAGCTTGAATCTCTTGCACATGGCAGAGTCATATTGATGAGTTACACAGGAGCGCAGCAGATCCTAATTCAGGAGCATTGGTGGATGGACTTGGGGTGGAGTTGGGCCAGGGTTTGAGGCTGGCTTGGGGAGTCCTATCTGGGTGGACATGGTTTGGGTGAGGCTGGGAAACCCTATCGCCTACAGTTGGGGCTTGGGTATGGGGGATGGATGAAGCACCTTGCCCTTGGGATGGCGGCAAGCTACAGGAAGTGGGCATGTTAATCGGCGTGGCCGGGGTGTAGGTGGGTGAGGCCTCGGGTTGCCGAGCCATAGGTCTATGGGCCTGCTTGGAGACGGGTGAGAGTCTCCATGAGCTTAGTCAAGACTGACTCTTGAGTGGCCATTCGGACTTCTAAATTTTCCATTAAATTAAGGCGTCAAGGTCTCAAGGACCCTAGGTGAGTTTTCCATCATATGGTAAAGTGGCGCACACAAACCACTTTTTCTATCTCTAAGACCCGGTTTTTAGATTTGTTTTTCTTGAACACCTTTCATTCACCACATGCCATTCCACAAAATCAAATATGCATTCCCCAAAAATTCCACTTTGAGGAAAGGGGAGAGTTTTATATACTTTCATGAATGGAATCAAATGACTTTTGCCATTCAATCATCGTATTTTGCACATTGTATCAGAGCAGAACTGGTTCTAGGGCTTATCGTTTTCCCATAGGCTTTGTCGGCTTGTTCCAGCCGTGGACCTCCAAGGCTCCCATCTGTCGGTTTGTTCCAGCCGTGGATCTCCAAGGCTCTTCTTATTGATCTGCTTCTGTCGTGGGACCTCTTAGCTTTCATCGTAGATCTGCTTCAGACTTTAAGAGTCTCTATCGCAGTTCTCAAGCCTTGACATCTGTGTTTCAGGGATTGCGTGGGAGCCCTCTCTTTCTGATCTTCTCGCGGATCACAGGTGATCAGGTTTGCCGCAGGTCTTCTTTCTTGAAGCAGCAGGTTGCAAGCTCCTATTCTGACGTAATTCTCTGGCCTACAAGTCTGACGCCTCTTGTGGTGTATATCTCGAGCCACAGCAGCAAGCCGACAATCAAGCCTGGAGTTGCAGATCGAAAGCCTTGTGTCTGACGTTATTGCCGTGCCTGCCCATAGATCATAGTCGCTGGTTGGGAATTTAATATCATATTGGATCTACGTCAGCCATTAGTTAGATCAGATGTCCCTCTACAGCCCTTCTCTTGTCTTATGCGAACAGATTCAGACATTCACTTCAACGTCAGACAGTCCAGACTGTTTTACGTCAGAACCTAATTGCATTGCTGCAGCCAAAGTCTGACTATTGATCAGCAGACTGTGATCTGTCCAGGGAAGTTATTCAAATCTGCTTTCTCCACAGATCCTTAGTTAAGTTATTTTATTTTTGCTGCTGCTCTTGCATTATCAGGTTCAAATCTGCGATGTCTGACGAGTCCTCTCAGACAAGTATTCCCAAAAACAGTTCCGCTGGAATGTCTCCTTCTCTGATTCACTTTCCTACCGACAACCCATCTATTCAATCAAATTGTATCAACGAAGCTGAATGAGACCAGCAAGCGTAGGCTTCAAAAAAGCCAGCAAGTGTAGGCTGGCTGAAAAGCCGTATCGCGCAGGAGCAGCAAGCGTAGGCCCCCCCCAAAAGGGGGGCCGAAGCTGCAAACTACGGCTTGTCTTTCAAAAATCCTGTGCAAACTTCATGTGTGGTTTATGCGTCCCTTTCTTAAGGGGCCCTTTAGTATCTATCTCTATTCATAAGTGGAAGCCCTTCGCTCCACTTCCTTGAACTGGCGAAAGGTGCACCAAGCGTCCTTCATTCGAAAGCGAAAGCGCAGATGGATGCTTTTTATTGCCAGCTTTAAGTCCGAACTTTTGAAATCTGAACCTTGGCAATGGCCACCACCTTCTGGTACATAGCTGCCACCTCTGCATCTCCGATGACAATATCGTCACCCAAGATAGCATAGGCAGTAAACCGGGATCCCGGATCCACTAACTCAGCACTCAACCACACGGTGTTGTGGTGTGCTAGAGTGAATAATGGCCAGGAACCGTAGAAACCAAGTGGTTGTCCCGTGCCGAACGCCACCATACAGTGACCTTCTCGGCGATGGGCCTTAGCTCTAAACATATTGGCTACAAGCCCAGAGCCCACCCAAGCAGCTGCAACAGCGGAGCCGAATACACCGATTAACATCTTTCCAAAAAGCATAGCTGGCGGTTGCGGCTTTGAGATCAAAACTAAACTCATTATTAACACCCAAAAGTCGAGCCAATGGCTTACACTGATCGTAGGTCCCATCCATGGGATCTATCCATGGCCGCCCAATCATGGGCTGGTCTCAATAAACACTGTTTCAGCTGTGACGGGATTGCAAACACGCGAAGCTTTCCAGCTCCCTCCATTTTCTCAGCCAAACGGCCTGGGATCAATACTAACGTGGAGTTGTCATTGGGTATCACATCTTTAATATGATCTTGATCAACTTGTGAACACAATGTCCATAACTTCCACCAACATTCCCAACTGCTCTGAATGGGTTCATCTAGACTACTAGGGATAGGATAAATATCCCTGCGTCTAAAGAACACACCCGCGCAGTCAATCAATCCCAAATGGGTTGACCAATCAGACAGATTAGGAGAGCTAACTTCCGCCGTCATGACCCTAAACCAGTCATACGGAGCAGCTAACTCAGCTAAAAACGCTTTCCAAGCGTTCTTCCCCCATCTACCTGAACCCGAATTAGGGACTGAGGACCAAGTTGGCCTCCAGCGGAAACCTATCTCCATAGGTTTCTTTAGGTAAGATGGAATATATCTTTCAAACAAAGGGACTGCGTACTCCTCGTAGAGCTCACCGAGCCCTTCGAGCAGTTCGTCGACTTCTACCCGTCGAGCTATCCCTTTCAAAGGATACCTGGCCCGGACCAACAATATCAACTTAGAAATGGAGAAGAACGACAGGTAGAGTTGGACAAGGCGGTCCGCCTTGCAGTCTCGCATCCTGATCATCCTACGATGGAACTCCGGGATGCAGCGAGGTATACCATCTCGAGAAAGTGAGATTGAGACACTATAGCGGGTTTCCTTCTCAAAGGTCCCACCATAGTAAACCATGAGGGCATGCCAAAATGTTTTAAGGTATAAGGCGGTATTTAACCACCCTCCCTTTCGTCTAAATCTCACAACCCACCTAGTGAATAAGTAGATCGCAACACATATCTCTTTGGAAAGACTACCAGTGACGGCTAGCTGGATAGGTTGAGGAAGCGAAGGAAAGCTGTTTGGCGGAACGGAAGCCAGGAAGGAGAGGGCTTTAGCACTCGACCGATAGGGAGAGGAAGCGTCAAGCCTCGACTGAAAGCAGAGTAGGGTTTACTAAAGCCGATAGGGATAGGTAAACGGTAGGTCTGGCTCGACCGATAGGGAGAGGTGCGAAGGCCCTAAATGAGTAAGGTTGGAGAGGAAACGGAAGAAAGCAAGCTGAAAAAGGCTAGCTAGCTACGGCAATAGTGTCCGTAAGCAGCTGTAGCCTTCCTAGCTTTCCTAGCCTTCGGAAAAGAAAGAAAGGAAGAAGTAGCTTCCCTTTTCAAAGCTAATCAGTAATCGCCCTTAGGCACACCTTTTTTCAACTAGTAGAGCACTAATGGGACCTTACTAGTCCTACGGTCCGAATGGAATGATTGAACTTGGGACTTCCCTTTGCCACTTCAAGCTAGTGGAGCGAAAGTCAAAGACTGAAAGGAGAGGAAGCAAAGCTACTCGACCAACCCTTGATCCTAACCCTCGGAACGAAAGAACTCAGCTATGGATTGAGACTACGCTAAGGAAGCGGAAGCTGGCTCGACCGATAGGGAGAGGAGGTTCAGTATTGCTGGCTGGCAGCTAAAAGAAAGTCATTTCACACTTAAAGAGATTATACATTGTTTTGCATCATAACATCATAATAGCATTAGGAGCATTGCATTGCATGCATATCATAATGTGTTATTACTTGGCAGTTTGAACTTGCTAATTTCTCCCTTGTTCGCAAAACTAGAATTAGTTTGCAGAAACAAGAAAGAAAAAGCTGGAAGATACTACACCTCCTCAAAGAGGAAGGCCGCCAAAGCATAGCAAAAGTCGGGGAAGACCACTCACCCGCAGTCCCATTCGTACAAGGAGTGACTCTCCAAGAATGGCAGATGTACCTGAGTCAAGTGAGAATCACGCAATGAAGTTAGAATTGCAGCAGATAAAAGAGAGATTGAATGACATGGCTAATAACATGCTAAGGCTAGAGGCAGCACTGGCACAAAGTGTTCAAATGCTATCACCAATTCAACAGATGCCTCCTAATGTACCTCAGCCACACCCAGCAGTTCAGACAGAAGCAACTACATCTCAAGTAGCTGGAAATGCTGTGAATACCACTCCAGCACTGGTAGTCAATATGACCGGTGAAGTTCCAGAAACTGTCAGAAAAGAACAGCTGGAAAAAGAAACTAGACTGGACAGCAAGATTGAAAGTCTGGAGGAAAAAGTAAGGGGACTCCAAGGAATAGATGCTTATGGCAACACAAGCTTTGCCAATCTATGTTTCTTCCCGAATCTTGAACCCCCTCCCAAGTACAAAACCCCAGATTTCGTCAAGTACAATGGCACCGGGTGCCCTATGACTCATCTTAGAATATACTGCGGGGAAATGAGTCTGTGGGGACAGAACGAGAAATTTCTGATGCAACAATTTAATAAAAGTCTCACAGGCCCAGCACTGTCCTGGTTCGTCCGCCTGGACGTCCAGAAAATCCAATACTGGTCTGATTTAACAACAGCCTTTTGGCACAATACCGGTTCAACACCGAGATGGCTCCAGACAGGTTCGAGCTTCAAAAGATGGGGAAGAAGATCCAGGAGTCCTTCAGAACCTACGCTCAAAGATGGAGAGAGGTAGCTGCACAAGTCAACCCTCCCATGACAGACAAGGAAATGGTCAATACCTTCCTCGGTACAATGAAGGAACCATACTATTCCCATCAAAAATGACTATCAAAGGAGAAAGTCAGATGGAACCCTGCATTGCCCTCTAAAGACTCCTACCCATTTCATTCAGGTCTTCTTGTCCAGAAGAAAGACAAGCGAAATAGAGGTTAAAAGCGTCCCCGAAGATCAGATTTTGCTGGTTCCCGCCTAAGAAGAAGGCTTGATTATTGAATAAAATAGGGAGTTGATTCCGGGACCACTTCTAAGAGCCTATACTGTCTTTCTTTTCTGCCTTATTAGATAACACTTCTTAGTGAAATCCATAAGAAAAGCAGACTGTCAATACTCTGATTTTCATAAATAAGTAGAAGTGATTTGGGGCACAGAAGATGCGCCTGAGACAAGAATGGTTCTCTCCCTGAGGTCACTCTCAAGAGAAGGAGCAGCATCTCCGTGTCCAACTGATTGTGTAAGAGAGTCGGTTCTTTCTATTCTTCCTACAGGCGCACAAATAAATGCATCTAAATAGAGGGATTCTCTAGTCTAGTAGCTATGAGTCTATGTACAAGAGGGGGTCTTCCCACTGGTTGAGGCTTCTCCTTGTCCCACTGTTAGTTGAGTCAACGAAGAAGGAAAGCTACTATACCCAGATAGAGAAGAGGGTGCAGACATTAGAAGAATCCCAAGTCTGCGTCTTAACTTCTGCATCTGCTCAATACGGGAGGCACGGACAGAGAGGGAAGAAGATAAAACAAAAGAAGATGCTACTTAAAGGCTAACGTCTTAACATCTGCGTCTGCTCCCATGAGAAAACTAAGAGCTAGTCGGAAGGAAAGAAAAGATATCCATTCTAATCCTTGCTTGCTAGAGATGAAGACGAAGACGATTGTAAGATCTTGTATCGTCTGCTATAACCTCATATTATAGTAATAAAGGTAGATTAAAGAAGAAAGCTCCCAGCTAATACATTCTGTTCTGGCCTTAGCTCTTCGTCTAGCAGCAATAAAGGCAAGGAGATACAAACTAATACCATTCTTATCTAGCCTGCTCTTCTTCTTGAATCCCTTGCCGCTCATCTTCTTTCCCCACCTTATAGCCCTCCTTCTCATGCATGTCTTTTCTTTTGTTTAGAATTCTCAATGCGCCTATGATGCTCTTCTATCGCCAATGCTAGAGCTAGAGATAAAGGATTTCGTTGGATCCTTTTGAAGCAGCTTTCAAAGGACGTATAGTATATATAAGCTAGAGGATAAGCTTAGAGGTTAGAGGTAGAGGAAAGCGAGAGCTTCTTTTTCTACGGATCTCTACATGCAATTTGTACTATAAATAGGGGTATAGCCTCTGTCCTAAAAACTGGAGTCTCGATCTTTATATAGGCAAGAAACAAAAAAGGGATATGCTTTCCTTTAAGAGTTATCAACTCTTTACTTTAAGAATGCAAGACTTCGGAAGCTCCCTATGCTATGCTTTCTTCCTCTTCTTTTAACTATGATTTGGCTCAAGCTCAAGCCAGTCAAGGGACACTTATACTCTTAGGTGAAGGAGCGAAGAGGAAAGCGATCAGAGGCAAGGGCTTCGTCTTTGATTATGTCTCGAAAGCAGGGTGAGGAAATGAAAATGAAGTCGCTCCAAAGGAAGAATGAAGTAGCTCGCCAAGAAGACCTAGACCTAAGAAAGGACGATCTGATCTAGGGATAGGGAAGGAAGTCACTTCAGGACAAAGGGGAGAGGAAGAAAGTCGCTCCTAAAAAAGGAGGAAGAGAGGACAAGCAGAGAGTGTCCGGAACAATCGCACGCACTCAAAGCACAGGAAGGAAGTCAGACAGAGAGGGTTACCTTTCTAAGCTAAGGTAACTAAGAGATAGTTGATAGTTGACTTTGAAAGTAGTAAGGGCCGGTTAGCTCGCGGTAGACTGCAAACCGCGTCTAAGGATCCTGTGGGAAATCGCCCAAAGCCCCTATCCGCTGTCCTGCCTGCCTAGTCCGCTTAAGAAAGAGCTTTCTCTTGCCTATCCGCTCTCCTGCTCTATCTTACTTACTTTCCCTCTTCGAGTCGTAATAGCTCTCTTCCGGTTTTCCCTTTCGCTTTCCGATATCACTTGAGCTCTCACCTCCTCTCTGATTAGGGCGAGTTGGCTTTCGCCTCCTTTTGGACCTTGACTTGCTTTACTTTCTCTTTTGGTGGAATCTCTCTTTACGGGGATGTAGACCTTTTCTTACATATTAAAGGCAGGCTTGATCGATCTAATTGAATTGGTGGCGGTGGCTTGGCTTGAAGTTCAGCTATTATATAGGAGAGGAGGAAGCTATGGATTCAGTTCCGTCAGGGTTCGGTTCCAAACCTTTTGAGAGATAGCTTTCAAAGCTTCTACGGGCATGGCATTTCACAGCCTTAGCTTGCTACCTTTTACTTCGCCGCTTATCCCTTCTTTCCAAGGCTTCCTTTCTTGAAAGCTTCCTCTCCTTTTAAGTCGAGTGATCTTTCGCTTCCTCGACGCATACCCCGGAAAGAAAGATCTGGCTATCCCCTATTGAGTAAGCCGAAGCAAGCAACTGTCCCTAATCAATACAATAAGGTCGATCCTGTGGGAAATCGCCCAAAGCCACTATCCGCCTGACTGCCTCGCTCGCTCGGTATGAATCTCAATCAGTATCAGTCGTCCCTCACTCTCTTACTCTATTAGGTCCTAGACAAATAAGGAAGTTAACTCAATTAAGAGCAAAAACGCCTGAAAAATGAGGTCTTTATGCCCCAAAATAAGTCATTTCATGCCAAAGGGGAAAAGAGCTAAAAATCCCCGGAAAGAAGAAAGATTTATGGAATGGTTTTGATGCAACTATCGTTAAGTCAAATATGTCCGCTTAGGCGCTTCTCTTGAAAGAACGTTCCGTGCGAATCCTCTTCTTCGAGATTGATTGCCGCTTACCTTCCTTCAAAGAGCAAGCAGCTAAGCACTCGCTCTCTCCTCAATAAGGCTTCAAGCCAGCCAGTAAAGTAAGTAGCCATAGGTCGTGTCCCTCGCTCCCCTTCTTACTCTATTAGGCTTAATGAGTTCCTAGACAAATACGGAATGAGACTCATTTGATGCCAAAAAGACTGCTTTTTCATGCCTTAAAGAAGGGCTTTGCTGCTAATCTGCCAGAAAGAAAGATAAATAAAGCGAGGGGGAGCCAGCCGCATATAATAAGTGCGATGTTCTCTTACTAAATTCTCTTCTCTTACATGATCTTCTGTCCTAGCTTGCATCCCCTTTTCTTGCTTCCACCTTACTCAAATAAATAGGGCTTCCGGACGAGATTCCTCAAATCCTTTCATTCGCGACTGCTTTACTCGCATAGTTGCATTTTCCAGGTCTTTTGGCTATTCAAGGAACTCATAAAAGACAGTCATTGAAGGTAGGTTTAACTTCTTGGTGTCAAAGTTCTCTTAATAAAAGACCGATAACGATAACCAGAGTAGGTTGAATCCGTTGCAGGCCTCTTTCAGACTTGCCTTGCTTTTACTTGAGCTTTTTCCAAATCTTCCTCTTCAAGACTTTAATGAGCCAAATCGGCTTTCTTTTCCTTCCCACTTACTTTAGGGAGAGCCAAAAGGCAGTTACCAGGGAGACCACGAATGCTTGCTGGTCAAACCAAACTAAGACGAGCTACTGGGGAATATCTTCCTTCTTGAAGCACAGATCTTGAACCCGAATCTTCCGCCCCCCCTATCGTTTAAGGCGTTGGAAATCCCTAGCTTTCTTTTCCGAGCTTTAGTCTTCGGGCTTGCTTTTATCTTTCTAGGGATAGGTTTTGTTTTAAGGTGAGGTAAAGAAGGAAGTCAGCAAGGCGCTTGAGGGGGAAGATAAGAGAGCTTAGTTAGCAGCCCTTAAGTCAAATGGTTTGTCCGGTTAGGAATTTCGGGATGACTTTCGTCCTTTCATATTCCAGTCTTGCAAGATCCCAATCGACTATGTCTGCTAAGCTAGCTTACTATAGATAGGGGTCGGGGAAGAAAAGATGAAAAGAATAGATGTGGTATACCGAAAAGAAAAAGCTTTTTCTTTAAAAGTATAAGCCAGCCTGCTCCCAAACCGAAGAGAGATCGAGGATATTCACTCATTTTCAAAGAAAACCACGCCCAGCGCTCTTTCCTTTCAACCGCTACTAGGTCTTGATACGGTTCTGTTTATCGATCAGCTCTTCATTTTTTCGAGGAAGGTGCCTTCTATGCTCGAAGATAAGGGCGAGGAAAGCCGGAATCGTGACACTTGCCCAACCGCTTTCAGAGCTCTCCTCTACACTCGCCAACTCGACCGCTTCTTCTCTGTCTTATGTCTTATCTTGAGCGCTTGAGCGCATCTCTCTCTATTAGTAAAAAGGTATCCATTCCTCACTTTAGGAAGAATCTTTCGTTGATGTCTTTAGCCAATTCACACGACTCACCAATTCAAATAAGAAGAAAGAAATGGAACTGGAACTAGAGTTCGAAGGGTATACAAAAAGCCCTAGAAGTGTGTTTGACTAATCTAAATCTAATAGAAAGTCAGGCTCTCTTCTGCCCACTAAACGAATCCCGTGCTTGAGCATAATGACATTATCCCTTTCCCTATTTCTTTCTAGTTGAGACTCTCTTTCTCACAGGCCGTAGATTGTAGGACTGGATTGCGCCTTGCTTCTTCAATGGCATTGTTTCAAGTCAAAAGAAGCTTTCTCAGTCAATAGCCTTCTTTAACTCGGCTTTGACTTCCCCGACAGACGAAAGAGCTTTGCTTCAAGCGGATGATGTTTCCTAACCCACCTGAATCTCTCATTCCTTCTCTTCTTCTACTGGGGTAGATAGACTGTTTCAAGTCAATCGATTCAATTCCTTAAAAAAAGAAAAGAAGGATGAAATCCAGCCCATAGGTTCTCCCTACAGCTACCTTGTTACGAACGATTCAGAGAAGGGATTCCATCCAACTCCTAAGACGGGAGGCAAACGGAGAGGTTATAACCTCGGAGGGCCCCATCACCATAATCGGAAGCCTCTAAATCGGAAGACTTTTTCACCATCGAGAGTGTTAAATCCGCCAGCCAACTCCACTATAGGAATCGATCCAGGAAAGTCTGCTTTTTACACAGGCGAATCCATGAAACGAACCAAGATAGGTACAATCGGTCCGCCCGATCATCTCTCTGCCTTATTATTATTCTATGAAAGGAAGAAAGAATGGTCGGTATCCCCGATCGAGTCAAGGAGATTGGGAAGTAGAATCGTGACGGTGCTTGCGGTACTCCACCATAGTAGAGCTGCAAGGATGTTGCACACTGCTTTAAATAAAGCGCAGTGAACAACAACAACAACCCCGATTTTCTTCTCACCACTGACTTGGCTATCGGTGAGCGGCTAAGCGAGAAAGAATCTGATTCCCTGAACGCTAAAATCATTCTGCTTTCATGAAAAAAGTGAACTTACGGAAACATCGTTCACGCACTTCAATCCGCACATAAAAGAAACGAGTCCTCTTTCTATACGCAATTTCGTAATAGTCTAGCCAGCTCGTCTCTGCTTCACTCGGAGATAGAGCTATTATTAGGCATAGACAAAGACGGCATATTCGGTGCAAAAGTCACATTGATTTCGTGCACTAAAGAGGCGGCTACTATAAGAAAAGGCCTACGAAACTGAGAACAGGCCTGCCCTTAGCAAGGTTTTGATTCTGGGATCGGATTGGCGCAAAGCCTATTTATTATGTTATGTGCCCAAACTCACTTCTATATTATTGCAGCCGGGACTAGGAGAGCTGACTTCGAGCCATGATAGCGGGATAGCCTTCTACCTAGATTAGATAGAAGGAGGGGTCAGACCTTATTCAGAGCTGTAAGGCATGCAAGGAGATGGGACATACAATAAAAAATGGGCGCCACGAAAGAAATTGACTTTAGTAGCACCCTGGTTTTTTCCTGCCCTACGCGCACTCCCCCAGGGGAAAACCAGAAAGAAGCCTTTTTCAAGAGATCCAGCAGAAAGGGGCACCAGCGAGAGATCTCCATAATTCGTTTTTCCTAGGGATTTCCGTTGAGGTCCGTACGAGAACTTCGTAGACTAAATAGATCAACCCGCGGTTGTAGGCACCTTTTCTCACCTTTCAGTAAAAGAAAGGAAAGAGCGGAAGCTAGGTCTAGTCTATACTAAACAACACGAACACGCCTTTTTCTTTATTAAGAGCAAACCGGTTAGCTACAAGGGCTTCCTCGGCGCGGAAAGCATCGAGGATGTAGGACTTGCTACGAGTAGTTGCAGTGGGCATGAAGCAGAACATCGGAATGGACTACTTAGTCTGGCTTACGCAAGGGATGAAGTCCAGGGCTAGAGAATCCACTTTTGACTTATAGGATCGCCTAGGCCATGCCCTTATTATCCCGTTCTTTAGGAATCGAGCAAAGCTTTTTATTACAGCTAGGAGCTTTAGCTTATAGTGACACCCAAAAACGGGATCCAAGGGAGGACTCGTGGGACAAAGCAAAAGGAAAGCCAAGCTAAAGCCCTACAGAGTAGAACTTCTTGCACGTGGAATTCACAAAAGAATCTTCGGAATAAGCCTATGATTCCTCTTCTATGGGATCGCTACGAGCTAGATTATCAGATGCTTTTTCAGACTGATTTTCTAAGTAATCGCAATCGCCCAACCGTCTTCTCTCTAAGGCTTTCCTATCCTGTCTGTGAGGAAGTCATTGGTTGATCTCCTGGTTCTACCTCTTGATTGCCTACCAAATGGAGACCTAGGAACAAAAGACCAGGCCTTTCGTGCCTATCCAGGTTCCCTCGAAGCCCGGTAACTCCGCCATTCATAGTTAGCCCGGTCGGTAAGCCCGACAGCTTTCTAGTATGAGTCTCTGCTCTTTCCCTATCAGATGGTGCAGCCAGCGGCTAGTTCTATGATCTGATCTGCTGGTTCTTCTCGATATGGCTAGAAGCTCTTTCCTATCTATTATGTGGGGCTGCCATCCTTGATTCAACCGATCTTATTGAACAACCTATTATCGAACAACCGATTCTACGAATAAAATAAGTTGCAAAGATCGGATCGGCTGCACCCAGGCAACCAACAACCTATTCCCTTCCCAGTCTTTTCCTGTCTTGTCTTGTCTAGTAGAAATAGTCACAAGTCGAAAACAGGACTTGTGACCTAGGCTCTTTTCGCTAACATTGTTTGTGTTCCGGGAGTTACGGAGGTGTGAACTGGACCCTCTGTCATTCCCGAGAGTTTCCAACCTTCGCTTCGGGTGCTTACCAGAAATCGGGGACCTGAGATTCGACAGAATCGACTAGACCAATGCAATATGCGCTTAACACAAGCGTTTGTGAAGTGCCTCTCACGCGTGACTCTCACCCGTGATGTGCCTCACTGCACTTGCTGTTACGCTTGCTGACCTGGTCCGGTCCCCTAAATTGAGGTGATTCACTGAGTCAGACCTGGTTCGAGTCCTGTGACTGAGCTCCTTCGGGACTTGATCACTGGTCCTGACTCGGAGGTACGCTGCCCCCGAGCGCGAAGGCATGGGCCATGTTAGCCGAAATGAGTCGAGGCCAAGAAAGTCCGGCCGGGGAGCCCCAAAACTGTGAAAGTTAAGGATAGCAAATAGGACTGGACACTAACTATACGACTGTTGAGGCCCCCCATAAGTAGGGAAACTCAAACGCAGGTGTGAGTGAGTCGAGTATTGGATTCCCTTACTTGAGGACTCGAGACCGGTTGAATACCTAATATGACACCAACAGATACGACAGTTGGATGCCTTATTAGTAAAACAACAACGACAGTGAGAACATATATCAGGCAGTTCAGTAAGACAAATAGGCAGTAGACAGTTACATCAAGCGAGCATCAAAAGTAGAAAAACTCAAAAGTTTAGCTTTCTTTGAGCACACTTGAAAACAGGGCATTAAGCGGACATGATCCGGTGGACAACGGGCAGCAAACCGGGCCTGCATCTGCAAATCCCCCCCTTTACCAATACCATAAGGAGCAGCAGAAAAAAAGCCACTATCCTGAGGCCAATGATGAGCAGCGCCTACGCACCTAGACCTGCACAGCAAAAGCAAAAGATAGTGACCCATAGGCCTAAAGTGGAGAGAGCGAACCCAGTAGACCCCACTGCTCGCCTCACACGTTCTGATAACTATTCATTACAAAAGCGTGTTGCTTACTTCCCAGAAAAACCACCTTCAGATGAGCAAAGTTCCAGTTCCAGTCTAAGCCAAATCAACAGACACGAACAAGCGAAAGCGAAGTTCGGATGATGATGAACAAGAAGAACTCAAGAACTCGAGCTCAGATGAATATAAATATGGATACAATACATGCCACAATCAGAACAAACTCTCTAAGCGGATCTTACTACCAGTGATAAGGGTGACTCAACAAGCGAATCAGTCTTTCAAAGGGACGCTCGCGAGAGACACTACATAGACGGGGCACAAAAAGGCCCTGAGTTCTCTAAGCCGACTCTCTTTCTTTAGAGAGGAAGCGAACCCTATCCAAAAGCTAGAAAGGAATGGGAACTCAACGCATTAGCGTCGTTCAAACGGCCCCCTGAAAAAGGGTCGAGGGGACTTTGAAGACCCCCGATGTAGTGCCCACTGGAAGAGGGGTAGAGTAAGCAGAGTAAGCAACAAGCCCCTACTGCTTGCTGGCTCTCATTACAGGTTCGAATCCTGTGTCCCCTGATTTATAGTTGATTCAATTTAGTTTAGTTTATTGTGTCATTGCGTAATTTCGTAGTATAAGTAGTTCTTTCTTGTCTTGCTTCTTTCTTGTGTAAAGATCGGATCGAAAAATCTCGCCCAACAGTGCCTTGACTTTACTAAGGCCGGTCACCGATTTCTAGTAGAGCCGTTCCGAACAAGTATGAAAAAGTGAGTTCCAAGAAAGTAGCCTACCCCGTACGCATAAGAGTGGGAGTGTGAATCTCCGGGTTTTGGTTTCATGCAAAAATAATAAATATATAATGGATGGGCTTAATTCTACATTTTTATAAACAGGCCAACGCCCCTTCCGTTACGCTGTCTCCTTTCCAAGGGTCTGTTTGCCAAATCAATGCAATGAAGCCATCCCGAAGAGCTGGGGGGGATGATCCACACCCGGAGAAACTAAAGGTGGTCAAGAGAACTATACCTACTTCCTTCCTTGATGTCAATTTGATAGAGATAGCAGAGGTCTTCGTAGCAGAAGAGAACGTAGACTCAACCGAGGGGTCGAAGTGGTTTGAACCGATGTGGGACTACTTAGCAAAAGGGGTATTGCCACAAGACAAGAATGAAGCAAGAAATATCATAAGACAAGCTCATAGGTATGCAATCTTGGCGAACAGACTGTATCGAAGAAGTTTTTTTGGGGGGTATTAATGAGATGTGTTACGAAAAGACAAGGGGAGAAGATTATGAGAGAGGTGCACGGAGGTGATTGCGGGGAAGATCAGAGTCAAGGAAGACGGAAAGGGAAAAAAATTCATGTACATCAACAAAGGTCTAAAAGTGTCGTTGTAGGCGCATCCTTCTCTTAGTGAAAGCCGCGTTCACACAGTCCTATGGTCGGGGGGACCCTGCAAGCCCTTGTGATATTCATCCGGATTGCTCTGTCCAAGCCAGCTTGTGGAACATTAAGCACAAGAATTTGACTCCGAGTCTACGAACCATTGGTCCGGGTAAGGCCTTACCTTATATATTCTAGTATAATAGCGGGGCGTTAGCGCAGGACAGGAGCAAGTCATTCATTTTAATGAAAAAAGAACTCTATCAGAATTTCGTATTAAAGAAAGACTCATTTATGTGGCTATTGATCTTTAAGTGAGAGATCGGCCATCGCCCAAAGGTGCTTTACTAAGAGGGGGCCGGTCACCGGTGGCTAAGAAACTCGTCTCGCTATTGAAGCCGTAAAAAGCTACTTGGAGAAGCTTTAGCTAAAAAGATATAGAATGTGATCCGTGGACTCACTCGTACTCTCACTTATGCAAAAGCATTGAATTGGGATGCGTGTTTTACGATGGAAGCTGACAAAGAAAAACAAGAACGAACTATATGCTTAACACTGTATTGTTGGACCACTTCTATACCCTGCTAAGCCTTAGAAAGATAAAGAAGAGTAAGAGTGGGGCGCTATCACTTGTTCAAGAGCGAGATAGTTAGAGCCGCCCAAAGCCCCTTTCAGAGGCGGGTCCGTTGTATTCCACCCAATATACATAACCACATGGATTTTCAATCAAACTTTCCCATGCTTTCCGTTGGTCAACAACCAACCAACCAGCTCTCGTTTAGTTCTTCACTACTCGTACAGGAAGGAGTGTCTTTCTGTCTGGAGGGATTTTTCTCAATCAATCAATATGTTTAACAACCCATTTCCACGCATCTTTATCTTTGATGAAAATAGTCTCAATTCCAGTGATACATCTTCTATAAATCAAAGTCAATCCACGACGACTATTAACGATTATAGTTTTCAATCATCTGGCACTTCTGGCACTCAGGATTTTTATCATGGTATTTTTGAGGATCATCCTGGTCTTAACCCTTCAAGTGAACGTATAGTAGAGCTTCAATCTGATATACACGCTAAATTAGGGGAGTTGATGATTAACAGGAGTCCCCAAGATGTTCTGATTGCGGCCGAAGCTTTACATGGGGAAAGCAACAATATTCCTTTTATGGAGTCCCTTTTGAATGATTTGAACATAAACGGAGTACAAGGTGAAGCCTATACGGATGCTCTGAATATAGCGGGGATCGTCCCCAGCCCACTTGAGCAATTTGACATTCTCCCATTGATTCCTATGAATATAGGAAAGATGGATTTCTCATTCACAAATCCATCTTTGTTTATGCTGCTAACTCTCAGTTTGGTCCTACTTCTGGTTCATTTTGTGACTAAAAAGGGAGGAGGAAACTCAGTACCAAATGCTTGGCAATCCTTGGTAGAGCTTATTCATGATTTCGTGCCGAACCCGGTAAACGAACAAATAGGTGGTCTTTCCGGAAATGTTCAACAAAAGTTTTCCCCTCGCATCTCGGTCACTTTTACTTTTTTGTTATTTCGTAATCCCCAGGGTATGATACCTTATAGCTTCACAGTGACAAGTCATTTTCTCATTACTTTGGGTCTCTCATTTTCTATTTTTATGGGCATTACTATAGTGGGATTTCAAAGAAATGGGCTTCATTTTTTAAGCTTCTCATTACCCGCAGGAGTCCCACTGCCGTTAGCACCTTTTTTAGTACTCCTTGAGCTAATCCCTCATTGTTTTCGCGCATTAAGCTCAGGAATACGTTTATTTGCTAATATGATGGCCGGTCATAGTTCAGTAAAGATTTTAAGTGGGTCCGCTTGGACTATGCTATGTATGAATGATCTTTTTTATTTCATAGGAGATCCTGGTCCTTTATTTATAGTTCTTGCATTAACCGGTCCGGAATTAGGTGTAGCTATATCACAAGCTCATGTTTCTACGATCTCAATCTGTATTTACTTGAATGATGCTATAAATCTCCATTAAAGTGGTTCTATATTTCTATTTATAATTGAACAAAAGCGAGTCTGAATGGGTATACTTAGTCGTGGAGCATTCCGAGTATTTGCTTTAGGGATCGTTCCTGCGCATCTGCTTCCTTTATAGCAGTTATTGCTCCGGTTCCAGAAGGTATAGCTCTTGCCTCGGCTTCGCCTTTGAAATCGGAGACTGTTCCAATTTCCTACTGAGATAGGCAAGCGGAGGGAGAACTAGACGTATCTTGCTAGGCAAAGACAGGTTAGAATGGATAGCTCGCGGGTGGGATTGACGGGATAGATCACTATTGCAGAAGGAGGTAGAACCGGGGGAAGAATTATGGCTAGAAAGGTCCTCGCCCTCTTAGGCACATGGTTCTAAAGATTCAATCTCAAAGCGGTACTAAAGATTAGGCAGAAGCGGAACTAGAACTTGAATTCTTCGCCCCTCCTCCTGTACCATACCAAGAAGCAAGTTCAGAACAGAAGGGGCTCGTCTATTATAAGTTATTAGTTGACGGAGCTATCTCAGATATCTCGAGTAAGGAGACGGGACGGGTTTTATAGTTATAGTTCTATTTCTAGGAAGGAAGAGACTATCGGGAAGCTCACTCTCGGCCGGACCCTACATCTTAGACCCATTCTTACTCTATCAAAGAAGAAACAAAGCAATAAAGACTTAGATAGACGGTTGGCGGAACCATCTCCATAGAACTAGCTTACATGAATTCAGGAATTCGCTAATTACAGGGCACATTAAACAACAAAGGAAGAAAGAACTTAGCTTATAGCTTCTTGACCTAGGTCTTACAACCCTTCCCCCTCGATGCGAGAAATTAGGGAAGTAAGTAGAGAAAGAGAAAAGGGAACCTGCGGTAAATTCAGATTAGGAAACAGAAAGAGGATGCAGCTTCAGCCCAAACCGGTAAAGGTCAATAAGACCAAGTTCCCATCTCTCCCGAGGGTAGTCGTAGATTACAAGGGCACTATCTTAGAGTAAGCAAGTGAAGACCAGAGTTTAGACCATCCATGGCGTCTATCAATTCAAGCCTTGTTTGGATTAGATTTCCGGGCTTATCCATATTTCAAGGAGCATATCTTGCTTCGTCTTGGGAGCAAGAGGGTCGATTGGATAAACAATCCGCGGAATCCTATAGGGGAAAATAAAGAATAGGCCAGGGTTTGTCTTGAACTAGACCTTACAAAGCCGCTTGTCTCACATGTATGTCAATTCTCATTTGCAAATGCTTGCCCTTTGCTTAATTTATTAAATTCGTAGTCTATCCCGTGGGACTGGCTTACTCTAGCTTACTTAGGATTCTGAGTCTGCTTTCACTGAGAATTAAATATCTCATACACCAGCACCAGGGCTATACTTTGAATCACTAACTTACTGGTTTGCTTAATAGAACCTTCCTGACAGGCTTACTACTACAGCTACAGAGCTAGAACCAGTGGACTGAAATTAGTCTTCTTCTTCCTTACGAGATATCCCGGGAGATTAAGAACCTCTATCAAAAGGGATACGATCTCACCTGGGCTAGCTTTCTATCACGCTTACTTTTGAGACCACCGGATATTCCTCTCCTAATGAGAACCCCCCTCTCTCTATAATGGACACATTGGCTCATAAAGTGGGGGCTCTTGCCCCAGTATTCAAGCCCACCAATACTAATGCTTTGATTCAACTAGTAGCGAAGGTGCCAATTGGTATCATTCCAATAGCTGTCCAAGGCTCAAAAAGGGTACACAGCCGGTAAACCAATCTGTCCTCTCACTCTTTCTTTTCCATTCCCATCGGGATGTGCTAAACTGCTTTCGGTTTAGAGCAAGCTAGGATGTATTCTATCAAATAATCTCTCTCAAGTGATAGCTCTAGAAGGTAAGGACAGGTTCTAATGGAATAGCTTGGCTTGTAGCTCCTCTTGTTTAGTGCAGTTGTATGTGGGAAGGGTAGTTTCTGGAATGTAATAGCTGTTACTTGCTCCTTGTTGACTGGAAGGTTAGATCAAGCTAGGATAGATTAGAATGGATGAGGTTGCAGTTCTTGGCTGTTGAGGTTAGGAAGCAGGGCTCTGGACCTAGTAGTAAGCTATGGCAGCTATGGCTAAGGCAGTAAGGTAAGAGATTTCCCACCTGCGCGTAGGATAGCAGCCAAAAGATCAATATTTTTGATCTTAAGGAAGAATTGGTAGAACTCTCAGCTTAAGGGCATAAAGAGGATGGGGTAAGGGAAGGGAAAGCTGGGACGGGCGAAGATGCTATTGGTGGTACTAGTGCTTATGGGTCCACGGGAAGGGCTGGATCTCGGTCCCGGAAGCATGGGTCCGGCTATCGATCACGAGGGTCTAGATACGGGTCTTGAATGCTATAGGCAGATCATGGAATGTATTTTTCAGATTAGTAAAAAGACGATTTGAAATCGTCTTTCGTCTTCGTCTGCTCCTCTATAACAACCTAAGCACTAGCTAGCCTAAGAAGAGAAGTACTGGCCAATGGACAAACTCTCAAGCTCTTAAGAGAGTCGCAAAAGGATTTTGAATGATTAGGAGTTGTAGCATGAGTGGTTTGTAGATTGCGTCTTTAGTTAGTCCCCAGTAGCTTTAGCTAGTCTAGAGGTAGATCAAAAAAGGTAACCTAGAGCTAGTAAACCAAGAACCTAACAGAGCAGAGTGCGAAAGTATAGATAGGAGTGGTTAATGATAGGTTAAAGGGGATTAGAGCCTTGCCCCTTAGAAATGAGAGAGGTCATGATAACAGTTGACGAGTGAGGGGAGGGGCTTATTCCTCTCAATCGACGAATCCATGCCATGCCGCGTAACCTGGCAAAGGAGAAAGAGACGATGGCAACGCACCTCATAAGTTTCGTAAGGGGACTGGAGCCGGGTTTACTGGAGCCCTGTTAGCCATTGCAGTTAGGAACATATCCCTCATCTGATCCATCTGCTGCTGTTTCTTATTCACATTCAGAGCCATCTGTTGAAATGCGGGACTTTCCTTGGGTTCTTCTGCTTCTTCCCTATCCAGTTGAGGAATAAAAACCAGCTTGTCTGGTTTATCGGTCCCCCCAACATAGCATTTGGCGTAGAATGAGAGGCTAATAGATAGAGTAGGCAGCAGAAGCTCAACAAAGTTCCACGAGGGAATATGAATATAAAGAGTAGCGGAAGATTCTTTGACATCTGAGTTTGTCGCCTCTTTGAGGCATTCCCCCCCAGGGAAGTAGTTTGTTCCAGTCACTAAGCGTCCTCCCGGGAAAGGATTGAATTGCGTAGAATGGGACGTCTAAGTTTTGTACAGGATTGAGTGTCTTTCTTTGGAGGCCCCCAATGCCTAACCTAATAGGGGATTCCCCATATATGGATCAAGAAAGTAGGGCTCTTGTCTTTCAACGCCTTTCGTGGTTTGGGAGGAAATCTCAAGAGTCCACCCGAAGAGATGAAGGAATGAATACATATAGTAGCGAGTATGTAGGATGTAACCGGCTATTGGGGTACAAAACATAATTTCAAATTAGAGTCCTTTGTGGACGGGGATGCCTTTGTACCATTCTCACCGAGCGTGAACTGGACCCTATTTTGACTTATCCGACGCAACGGAGCACTCTGGATTTGCTCTTTTTAATAAAGAAGTAGGCGGGTTCGGTTTGTTTATGCTAGACATAGATCCGCCTTCTTTACTTTATACTTCAAGGTGGGAAAAGTTGACCCCAAGCCCGGGGATTCCTTAATAAAGGGTAGTATCCAAGATATAGTTGATGCGTCGAGTATCGAAAAACCGAGTTCTTTCCCTGTCTGCAGCTGCGGAAGCTGAATGAGTTGAAAGTCAGGAAAGACAGTTATATAAAAAGAAAGATTCGACTACGAGGTTATCGTACTGCCCAACCAACGTTGGCCTTCCGAAGACCCTCTTTCTATTTCCCCAAGCGTGCCGGCTTTCCTGTGCTGTTCTTCGAACTCCATAAGGCAAAGGCTGCTTTCGTCATTGGCCCGATTTCGAGCTACTGGATCATACCATACGAAGTAGGTGAGTCTGATTGCTTAAATCGCTCTATTTAGGAGAAAAATACGCCGACTTTCCTCTCCCTATGGTCGAGCCAGACTACGTCTTCCCTCGACTATTCGACTTTTTATTCACATAACGTGATTCAGGCAAGTCAAGTCAAAGGACGAATCATTTCAAAGAGATCGAATTTCGTTTCGGGTCATTTCTTGGTGAAGATAACCAGCCATAATAACTTCGATCTTCTACGCATCAGCCTGCCATGATCGTTCGGCCCACCCTTCGGCTGATTCTTCTGATTCTTATCATTCTAATCTACGACAACCCAGCCTTCTGCTTGGGCTTCTTTGACTAATCTACGACTACCCTTCGCTACCTCTTCCTTCTGATTCAGATTCTTTGCCAGCCACTAACACACCTCCTCTATTTAGTAAAACAAAGGGAACCCTCAGAGCCACCTGATGGCATTTTGCACTGAGACTGTCGAGCTTAGAGGCAAGGATGACCTATTGATTAGGTTATTCCCTAGGAGCTTAGCTGACACAGCCTCAGGATTGGTATACCAGGCGCATGCATAAATCTCCTTGAAGCTGTGGCACTAATAAGCCATTAGGTCCCCACAGGGTACTGTCCTTAAGAAATGAAAACCTCGACCTCGGGAAAGCCCTATCTTTTACGAGTCTTAAAGGCTTCATGGATGGCCAACTCCCATAACCCTCGCCCAGAGACCGAAGTTAGTGTTATTTTGTGCCTCGGTCTGAACATTTGCTTTTTACATTAAAAATATGTATGACTAAGACCAGCCACTCTCTTCCAACCCGGTTCGTGTCATCTTTCCTCAAACCAATCAAAATATGATTTCTAAAACAGAACTTTTCGACCAAGATCTTGCCAATGCCCGCAGAGTTGGCGCACCTTTCACCACTTGAGACTCCCGTTTGTATGCTTTCCCTCTTTGTGTTAGTTCAATTACGACACCATATGGGTATAGTTTGTATGCTCTCTTAAAGTATATTTTATAATAATCTTGCTCATCCGCTTGCTTGCTATCAAAGACCTAACTCTAAAGGAAAGGCCGTCCTCTTCTCATCCTCCTCGGGAATCACATCGAAGGCTGAGCGTGAATGTGATCCAAAGCTCTCCTATGTCCTATGATGAGAGTAAGCCAGATCCAACCTCTCCTACTTCAAGTCACGTACATGCTTTGACCGATCTACTCTCTTATGGCGAAGAAAGAAAGGCCAATGAGGGACCCTAACCAAAGCTCTTTGCATTCATATTGTTTTTTCATAACTACTTCAGCTGCAGCCGCTTTCTCTTTCGCTGAAGAACCACCACCCTACCACCCGCGCCGTGGGCTTTCTAATTTCCTATCTTTTCGGCCTATATCAAGTCGAGAATGGAAGTTTCGGCGGCTAAGGTAACGACTTCGGGCATGTCCCATTGAGACCAAGGTAGGGCTGTCAACATCATCCCCGGAAGCAATAAATATCGTCTAAAGCGCAGTCAAAACAGCTAGAAAAAAATCTTAGTTGACGAACCGGTGAAAGTGAAAGAAAAACCATTCATATTTGTGGTCTCACATCATACAACTTGTTCCAATCCTTAGAGTGAAGCAAATGGAAGCTTCTTGCTTGAAGACGAGCCAGATGGTCTGGTATCATGATATCAAGTAGTTCCTGGAGAAGATCAAATTCTCCCCGGAAAGCCAATCTCCAAAATACTTCAAATATTCAAGGAACAAACTACAGAGAACCAAGAAAGCAATTATGGATGAGATTGTCGAACTAGTGGGAAAATTTAGTGGAGCAAGCTATTCCCCTCACTCGTCGTATCCCCAAACATTAGACTCGGAACGGGCACGAGTCACATCTTTACGCAATTCTG